GTATCGAGAACTAAATTTTAGTATGTAATAATTCCTAGTTCTCTATTTCTGGAAATACTGTATCTCAATAAGATTGAGAAAAAGAAATCTGATTCATCGTTCTATATCGAGAGATGTAGAACGCAAAAACGTGCGGTACTTTTTGGAGAGAGAAAATAGAATGAAGAGAATAGAAAGATTCTCGAATCATGAAATCCAAATTATCCTACTTCCAAAGAATCGACCGAGAAGCCGTATGAGGTGCAAATCTCATGTACGGTTTTGTAGAGTGACAGTAAACAGAACTTGTCAACTTTTCCAATATTAACCCCAAAAAACCAAACTCTGCCTTACGTAAAGTTGCCAGAGTACGATTAACCTCCGGATTTGAAATTACTGCTTATATACCTGGTATTGGCCATAATTTACAAGAACATTCTGTAGTATTAGTAAGAGGAGGAAGAGTGAAAGATTTACCCGGTGTAAGATATCACATAGTTCGAGGAACCCTAGATGCTGTCGCGGTCAAAGATCGTCAACAAGGGCGTTCTAGTGCGTTGTATATTCTTATCTAAGACTTGTATTTATGATACCATGTGAATGGCTATAAACATGGGAAGTATATGGCTAACTTCATAACAAACGTTGTGTAAGGGGACTAGAGCAGGCTACCATAAAACAAAGTCTAAGGTTCAATAGTGAAATTATTTTCTAAGTTTTCCCCGACTTTTTGTCAAAAAATACCTTGACCTTTTAGAACAGGTTTGAATCAATTAGCAATGATTTGGAATTTGAAACAGTTTTTTCTACACTATAAACCTAAGGACTTGATTGTATAGATATGGAAAATACAAGATTTCCGGTCATAGCAAAAGAAAGGAAACGGATACTCAATGAAGAGTGAGTAAACATCATTATATGCATAATAGATCTCATCTATGCAGATAGAATCATGTAGAAAGCCGTATTCGGCGAAAGTTGTATGTACGGTTTGGAGGGAGATCTTTCATACCAGGGGTCCACCCTACAATATGGAGTCAAAAAGCCGAAAAAAAAGTGATTCCTTTTTAGCCTTTATGAAATAGAATTTAGAACCCCTTTTCAAACTCATGTCACGACGAATTAGTGCAAAAAAAACAAAAAGAACGGAAAATTTCGATCCAATTTATCAGAATCGATTAGTTAACATGGTACTTAATCGTATCCTGAAACATGGAAAAAAATCATTGGCTTATCGAATTCTTTATCGAGCCATGAAACAGATTCAACAAAAGACAGAAAAAAATCCACTATTGGTTCTACGACAAGCAATAAAGGAAGTAACTCCTCGTCTAATAGTAAAACCAAGACGTAAAGGTGGATCGACTTATCAAGTTCCCCTTGAAATAAAACCTAAACAAGGAAAAGTACTTGCTATTCGTTGGTTATTAGAGGCATCTCGCAAACGGCTGGGTCCAAATATGGAGTCCAAATTCAGTTCTGAATTGATAGATGCTACTAAAGGGAAAGGCACAGCTATCCGCAAAAAGGAAGAGACTCATAAAATGGCAGAGGCCAATAGAGCTTTTGCGGATTTTTAATCCATAAAAAGGGTAGATCTAACTAAGATCTTAGTCTTAGTTAGATCTACCTATCCTGCCTGATTAGATTAGAAAAAGCTTCTCGATCTCATTTATAAAATCTTTTGGAGATTTGAAGAAATTTGTAATACAAGATGAAAACTTAATCTTCTTCAAGCCTTGATGGTGAAATGGTAGACACGCGAGACTCAAAATCTCGTGCTAAGCGCGTGGAGGTTCGAGTCCTCTTCAAGGCATACATGATTTGCTTATGGAATGAGCCAAAGAATGGTCAACAAGGCAGAGCCTTTTTTACAAAAAGGATTCCGACGATACGATCTGACCCGACTTTTTCCAAGGTTTTATCTTAGAGAATCGTGTACCGAATTGGGGCAATCCCAAAGCTCATTATGGTCAACATGAAATATGTAGAAAACCAACCTAGTCATTCCGTTATTACAATAATTTGTTCTCAGAGCAGATACCAACAACCATTTCATATGTGTATTTATGTATTTATCGAGATCTCTTTCATCTTTCTTTAATTCTTTCAATTCCAGATCTATCCGATTTTTCGAAAGAAGAGATGTGGAATCCTGTTGTAGAAATGAAGTGTTTCATTTCATTCGCAAAAAGCCATTTCGTTTTCAACAATGTCTTTGTCATTTGATTCAATAACATTCTGTTAGAAAGGAACAGATTTAATAAATATTGATAATTCTCTGAGAGAATATTAGAAAGAAAAAGTTCATTGGGTACTGAACGATTGGTTTCAAGAGATCTTTGGCGATCAATTACCAAGTCCCAGCGGTCACTTTGGCCCCGCGGATTTTCAATCAACCAGCGGTGATACAGAGCTAAAGGACTGTCCATGTGTACGTGTAGAATTTGCGATTTCATACCCTTTCCTTGAATGCGTTGCAAAGCCTCGATATGGGGTTCCTTCTGTTGAGAAACGAGAACATCTCGTTTCTTCTTTTTTCTTTTTCTTTTTGTTTTTTCTTCTAATTCTTCTAAACAAGGAATAGAAAGGTTCCGGTTGGTCATCACAGTAAATCTACGAAAAAGCCTTTTTGAATGGAAAAGTGGTGGTTTTTTGGTTTGATCTATTCTTATTAAACAGGCATAAGCTCCACTGGTATAAAGCCTTTGCATCAGTTCTTCATTGGAAAACACTTCTTCGTCTGAAAACAAAACGTCCGGATCCTCTTGGATTAGAAAGGAGTCCCAAACAAACCGTCTTCCACGAAAAAGCACTGGTTTATTAGAAGATTGACATTGCATTGATTGATATTGCAATGGATATTGCATTGGATATCCAGATTGACTTCTGAACGGTTCCAAAAACTCTTGAAATGATAGATTTTCCAAATCCAACCGTAGTTTTTTGATCTCTTCCCGATACTTCCTATACTCCGTTGTAACCCCCCTTTTTTCTAAGTTGAACTTCTTAGACTTATACTGGAGCATACGAAGATGATTTTCAAACTTTTGAACGAAAATCCGCCTTTCTTGAAACAATCTGACTTGCTCCGGCAATCCCAATTCATTGAATGTTTTTATCCGATCAAATCGATTACTGCGAAGAAAACTAAGACGCCAGATCCTAGGAGACGAAACCAATGATTCATCGAATTCTTCATCCTTTTGGAGTTGAGCATCTAGACCTATTTCATGAACTAGAGACGAAAACCCTGTTCGCATCGTATACTGATGATTTTTCGTTTTGCGCAGAGGATCGAATGGTGGGATTTGATTCTTATCAGACTTACCTCGATATATTCCTAACCACGGAAACTCCACCAGAAGACTTTCTAAAAGACTAGAAGCTAGATGGAAATCATGTTCAACGAGTCTATCGAGAGGAGTCCAATTCTCTTGATTTGGTTCCGATATCAGCAACCAAGAATCCCGAGCAGCTGATCCGGCCAAGCAACCCAAAATAGGAGGGAGTATAGTGAATTCCTTGATAGTTGTTTCGGCAATCGAAGGTTCTAAATACCATTTAGACAAATAATAAAAATTTTTTTTCCAAAAATCTTTTGCCATAGGTACAGGAGAAAATTTCGTTCTAAGTGTAGTTTGTAGAATAGCCTTTCCTATCTTATAGGGAAGTCTTTCATGATGTTTTAGAACGGATACAACACCCTGATTTATAGATCGTAAACCCCAAGTTTGCCTATAAAGAGACAATCGAATTGTATTCGTGTCTATAACGTATTTTTTTCGCAAACAACTAATTGCTACGGTTTCATTGACAAGTCCTGCCAGGTCTCGTGCCTTATAACCTATGGTTCTAGATCCAAAATCATCGAGGTAGAACAATTCTTTGTTCAAAAAAAATCTTTTCCTACGTAAAAGAATAGAAAATTCTTTTTCTCGTTGGGATACAAGAAGCATCCGAATATTGATGAATTGACCCAATCGATTTGGAGTCATTAGATTTGGATCGACTTTTCTAGGAATATGCGTCGAAGCAATAAAAACAATATTTCTTCTACTAGTAAAACTGTTCTCATCACAGCTATCCATATGGTCCAATAAGCGATGAAGCAACGCCTTCTTCTTGATGATGATATCCATCTTGATGATAGAAGTGCGAGTATTCCGTTCCAATACATGAATGTTTGGGATCCATATTATGCAAGGAGACATTATTTCTGCCATTGTCAAAGTCCGATGGAATTGAGAGAAAGTTTTCCCAAAGAACCATTCCAGATTGATTTTTATTAAAGGAATATAAAAGTCTGCTGCTAGACTTTGGACCAAATAGGATCGACCAGTTTCCTCAGGACCTATCAGTAAAATCCCCTTGGAAAGGGATGGTCCTAATAATAAAGGAGGAGTTTTTCTAGCTTTAGAAAATAGGTTTTGGTTAGATTTGGCAATCTTCTGATAAAAAGCGAAGAAGACCCATTTTTCTGCTAAACGATCAAACCTGTAATTCATTATATTTTTTTGCGAAATGTCAGATAAATATCGTAAGTACATAAACCCCGGCTCTTCCGTGGTTTGATAACCTTCGAAGATAGAATGCCTGTAGGTAAAATTCGATTCAAATTGAGAATTTTGAGAGAGTTCTTTTTCTGTTCTTAGAAGCAGAAGTAGATCAATTGTATCTTTCTTCTTCTCTTTTTTATTATTATTATAATCATCTGATGATAATCTTGATGAAAAAAAAGATGGAATTTTCGAGTTTCCACCACTGGGCTTTGCGATTACGAAGTCGAATATTGTCACGGATCGATCGAATGCACGCGGATTCTTCTTGTGACTTATTAGTATGAAAAAATAAGTCATTCTAAGCCTCATCAACCAATACCATTCCCGGAGGTTTGACAAAAAGCAAACAATTTGATTTAGAATTCTAAAGGCGAACCAAAAAGTAAACCCCTCTTCATATTTATGTGCATCCAACTGCGTCCAAATTGGTTCATCCTTCTTAGCCAAAATAGTAAAATGAGAAAAATCATAATTATTAGATTTAGAAAAAACAGAATCATCATCACTAGTAGAACCGAAGATTTGTTTTGTCCAATCCCTTATTTCCTCCGGGTACTCAAAGCTATTAGAAGTATCAATAGCAGCCAAATAAGGAACAACACAAGTACTTCTTTCGAAGATTGGTTTGACTAAATCCAGTATTACCGAATCGATTGGTTCTACCCAATCCGGTTTTTCCAAAGAATCCTTCGGGTACTCGCTATATCTTTTTATTTCCATCCACCATTGTCGTAGCAAAGCTGGATCCGAATGTAGTCCGAACTCGAGAAAATTCAACTGTATCAGTAAAGAAATCCAGTTGAAGAAAACAACGAAAAAATACGGAAAAAAGAAAAACACAAGGACGAACCACAAGAGAATGATCCAAGACTCCCCGTCCTTCCTTGCTAATCGCAAGAGTTTCCATATCGACTTTTTCTTGATGAGTTCTTCGATCACGAGCTCCCCGTGAGAAACTAACCAAGGAACCAACTCATTCAGAGGCGGATGAAGTCGAATCCTTCTCCAATTCCGTTGTATTTTGGATTGTAGAATGAACCATACTTCATGAGAAAGTGCCCGCAAGATATTCTTCGATCTATGCCTAATATCTTGCCAAATAGATACTATTTGGTCACAGCTATATAGCAATATATACGGAAAAGTATCAAAAAGTGTATCCCCAAAGTATTTCCACCATATAGAAGTAAAAAACCATGGCATATACATTTGAAGCAAATTCCATTTGGAAAAATGAGTATCAATCTTATATATCTCTTGTTTATTAACGAGTTCATGAAAACAATGTGGTGAACGGCATGAGAAAATCTTTCGTTTCTCTTTCCATGAAAAACAAAGCTTATCTAGAGCTTTGTTTTCCGCTATGTTTTGGAAACTCTCTGTTGAACTAGACTTGGTAAACATGTCTGGAATCTGATGAAATATTTCCTGGTTCTTATTCGGAAAGATTTCCGATAGGAAATCATCTTTATAGGATTGAGTTTGAATCAAACTCGTGTTTGAACTGAAATTTTTCGGAGACTGATCAAGATTTTTTTCTTCAAAATCAAAATAAGATCTATGGAAATTTTCCAAATTGACTACTTGGAATCTTGGTAAAGGCGTTGTACAAATCTCTTCGATCGAGGCTCTGTTGTCATGAACAAAAGGATTCCATCGAGTTAATAACTCGTACAATTCATAGATTAATACATATGTTTTGTCACTACTTCGTTGTAAATACTTAGGTAAAAATATGTCGGATACTTGGGACTCTATGAGTGAAACAGCCTCTTTCTCCGATTGAACAGGTATTATTTCATCAAGCGACAAAGAAAACATATTGTTGCAGATGGGCAAAAGATGGAAATGGAATAATTGTACATATGTAAGATTCTTTTGAATTCTTTCTTCTATATAAGAAGGTAATCTTTTCTTATAATTGGACCGAGGATGACGTAAATAATCCAAAATTTGAAGTGTATTTGCTTTGTCAAAAGCAGCTCTCAATGAACTTTGATTCGATAGTTTTACAGGATTCACCCAATTGTCTCGATATATCGTCGAAAAATCCGTGTTATACAACGAATTGCTTTCATTATCAAAAATGTCCATAATCCATGGCTCATTCCAAGCAATTTTTGCTATTGTTCCTTCATCGATCTTTGAGACTTTTGTCTGGTTATCCAACCACTGGATTTTGGGTTTAACGATTCGAACAAGAAATTCTCTAAACCACCACGGATAGACTACTTTGTCCTCAGGGCCGCACTGAGAAAGGAAAATAATCAAATCCGAAATGAGTTTATCAATATAAGGAGAAATGTCTATGGAAATATCGATGTTGTTCCATAAGTTCTTCATTTCCGTCTCTTCCGGAGCGTAAAACAGAATCAAAGCAATCTTAAGAAATATTTCTTTAATACATAATTCCTTTGGATCGAAACAAACAAGATGGTTCGAATACTTTTGTAAGTATTCGAATTGATCGGACCATTTGTATACATGCAATTTCTGATTGATATATTTCGAAGTTCTAAGAATCAAACAATCTAACCATTCTTTCTGACCTTTTCTCCAATTTAATGAATGCTGGTTCATTGTATTTTTCATTCCATTATTCCAATTTGAAAGAATGTCATCTATTGGAAATACCCAAGCCTGAGTGCGCGTGTTCATTAAATGGAATGTATTTTCCCCTACGGGGAAAATCGATACGGTTTGGTTGATTATTCGATCGAAAGAATCATTCTCTTTCTCAGTCATATTGAACCATGGATTCTTCCATTTTTTTCTGTGGTCGAAAATCTGATTCCCTAATCTGTTCTTGTGAAGTTCATAGAATAGACTCTGAGCGAAGGCAAATGTATTATTAGCAGAAACCTGATTAGGATTAGTCAGTAATAGAGTGAATCGATCTGTTCTTTTTAGGACGATTGGTTTCAATCGACAAAAATGGAATAGGCGCTCTTTGCAGAATGAAGAAAAAAAGAGATTCCAAGACGAACTGTTTCTAACTCGACTACAAAGGAATTGGTTTATATCCCTCTGATTTTGTCTAATCGTAGTACATCCAGGATCTGATGAAATAGCCAATTTCGGATTTGGAAATTTCGTTTTGATATTCCAGAAATCCGCTCTCCTTTTCCTTTCTAATCTTCTCAAATATTGAAAAACATTTTGTTGTCTTTTCCAACATTGGAAATTTTCCACGGGCTCTTTAGTGGTACGAGAAACCATATATTCATCTATTGACAATATGTCAAAAACAGAATAACGAATTGTTTTTGTCCAATTCTCAATGAATTTTTTTGTTTCTTTTGAAAATGAATTCTCTTTTATAGACGACCTTTTGGTTTCTTTCAATACTTCTTTCGGCCAAGACATTGGAAAATTTCCTGGACACGCGTCATACCCATTTGAAAATTTTTCCAATTGGCTAGATTTTGGAAAAAACAAAAAAAGATGCGAAAAGATCCACAAATTTCTAGTGAAATTGGCTTCCGATGATGTTTCATTTCGAATTTCCATGGAGTTATATATAGGATCAAATAGATTGATCGAATAGTATTTGTTTCTTTCAATCAGACTTTTCTTTTTTAGGTTATATATAAGGACTGGTAATGTAAGTAATACTACAACTTTGCTTTTGGAACTACAACTACGTAGATCCCGTAAAAGTAACGTACTGAGAATCCGAAAGTCAAAGAACTTAATAAGACGTTCTCGATGGGACAAAATTTGAGTAAAAAACCTCACCAAAATCAATTCAGTCCATGGATCGAATGAAGAGCTTTGTATTTGTTTGAAAAAGTTTAACCACCAGGTCAAGAGGCTTGATATGGGTTGTTTAATTCCGGACTCTCTTGGACATTTTCCCGAGGTCCTTTCTTCCGAGATCCAGAGTCTGCTTTTTTGTTCTTGTATCATTGGTTTTTGCCCTCTTTTACAATTCTATATTTTATTACGTGAAATATGGATAGATCCCTCTCAATTCCATATAATAAACCATTGGATTTTTTCGAAAGGTTTTTTGACTAGTTTTTGGTTTTCTGGAAAAGGTAGAATGATCTTTGTGATGGATGAAAAGACATAAAATAAAATAAAAACCTTCGCACTTCATCGAACTTGCGTCAACGATCGAAAAATCGCAAACAACCAAATAAAAGATTATGGCCCGGGCGAACGACGGGGATTGAACCCGCGCGTGGTGGATTCACAATCCACTGCCTTGAGCCACTTGGCTACGTCCGCCCATAAAATCTATCTAATCAACATTACTTTCAAGAAAAGAGTTGTTTTCTGTTCATCCTACGGAATGTGGGCGACTTATTCCAGGAAATCCAACAGGAAATCCAAGTGTTGCAAGATCGGTACTCACTCCCACAAGTTTTTCCGTTGCATTTTCTATGTTTGGCATGATTGGGATATGAGTACTTGGCTACCCTAAGTCAATACTCACTCATATTATCGAATGAATTGATTATTCCGGATGAGCTTTTCTCCAGCATCCATGGCTGAATGGTTAAAGCGCCCAACTCATAATTGGCGAACTCGCGGGTTCAATTCCTGCTGGATGCACATATCTAATTCAAATTCCTTATATATCCTCAAATACAACAGTAAAAAACTCGATATCTTATAATGTGGATATGAACAAAGACAGATAAGGTACCAAACCTCCTTTAGAGGTTTGGTACGATGAAAGGAATACCTAGAATTCTATCTAATTAACCATCTATAGAATTGAATTCCATTGATGCCAAATCAAGAGGAAAATTGTGAGCATTGCGCTCATGCATAACTTCCATACCAAGATTAGCACGATTAATTATATCAGCCCAAGTATTAATAACACGACCTTGACTGTCAACTACAGATTGATTGAAATTGAATCCATTCAAGTTGAACGCCATAGTACTAATACCCAAAGCAGTAAACCAGATACCTACTACGGGCCAAGCCGCTAAGAAGAAATGTAAAGAACGAGAATTATTAAAACTAGCATATTGGAAAATCAATCGACCAAAATAACCGTGAGCCGCGACAATATTATAAGTTTCTTCTTCCTGACCAAATTTGTGATTGTGATTCTATTCCATATTTAAACCTAAAATACAAAAATCAATCATATAATGAACATTTCATACAAAAACATACTACATTTTGCTCAGAGTAGTCCGGAAAAATTTCTAACTTCTGGGAAACATCATCGTTGCAAGGGTCGAAATAAAAAAGGTATTATTACAGTACGTCATAGAGGAGGAGGCCATAAACGTCTTTACAGGCAAATTGATTTTCGAAGAAAAGAGAAAGACATCTATGGAAAAATTGTAACCATAGAATATGATCCTAATCGAAATGCGCATATCAGTTTGATATGTTACAAGAATGGGAAAAAGTCCTATATTTTGTCCCCTAGAGGAATCATGATTGGAGATACTATTTTATCTGGTCCAAAAGCTTCTATTTTAATAGGGAATGCCTTACCTTTGAGTGCGGTTTGAATTATGAATTTACGTAATCGGAAAAACCGGTTAGGCCCCGAACCTACTAAATTATCATTGATAATCTAAATTTGACTTAATTTTCAAAGGGAAACTGAGAAAAAATATATATAGCAAGTGATAAAAAAAAATAATAATAAATTTTTCATTCTAGATAATATGGAGAATTTTTGATAAAGCATAACAGTGGAGAAGGCAAACTCTTGTTCCAAAGATTATTTGATTCATTTTTGATTTGAAGGTCAGAGGCAAAATCAAAGTTGTACAATGAAATAAATATTTCCAAATAAAACGCCTCCTATGTTATTGAGAACGTGATTTAATAAAGTCATTCAATCTGAATGCTACATGATGAACAGAAGCCAGATGATGGATAAACACCTAGGATGTAAAGTAAAGAACATCCAGAAAGCTGTATGCCCCGAGAGAGGCTTGTACAGTTTGGGAAAGGATTCTTTTTTTTTTGAATCAAAATCTATTTCAACCAATATCCCTGTGGGTACAACTATACATAATATAGAAACAACGCAGGGTAAAGGAGGACAAGTGGCTCGAGCCGCGGGTACTATAGCCAAATTGATCGCAAAAGAAGGTCAATCCGCGGTATTAAAGTTGCCTTCAGGAGAACTTCGTTTAATACCTTACAACTGTTCAGCCACGGTTGGACAAGTGGGTAATATCCGCTCGAATAACAAAATTTTTAGTAAAGCTGGATCAAAACGGTGGATAGGTAAACGATCAGAAGTACGAGGAATAGTCATGAATGCTGTAGACCATCCACATGGAGGTGGTGAAGGAAAAAGTCCCATAGGAAGAAAAACCCCCATAACTCCTTGGGGTCATTGTACGCTCGGTAAAAAAACCCGAAAAATGGTTCGGTATAGTGATACTTTCATTCTTCGTCGTCAAACTAAGTTAGAATAAAAAAATTAATTGCCTATGAAATATTCAAGAAAAAAAAAAAGTTTAAAACAAGTTTTTGCGGCTACACACTCAAAAAAAAAAGTTTTTATTGCTGATCACTTATTCAAAAAAATAGAAAAACTAGACACAAATATAAAAAAAAAGAAAATACTATTAACTTGGTCTCGAGCGTCTACGGTTGTACCCAAAATGATCGGTTATACTATTGCTATTCATAATGGTAAAGAGCATATACCTATTTATATAACAAATAATATGCTTTACCATAAATTAGGAGATTTTGTACCTACTCGTCTTTGCCCGGAACATCCAGGCAAAGACGATAAGAAATCTAAAAAAGACAAGAAATCTAGTCGTTAAATTTCAAGAAAGTGAATATGAAAATATCTAAAAATAAGAGGAATACTGAAGTACGCGTTTTAGCCAAAAATTTAAAAATGTCTACGCAGAAAATGCGTCGAGTAATCGATCAAATTCGTGGTTGTTCTTATGCACAAGCATATACTCTATTGAAATTAATGCCGTATAGAGCTTGTTATCCCATATTCCAACTACTTTGTTCTGCAGGAGCAAATGCTAAAAATAATTTGGGGCTTAAAGAAAAATTTTTATTCATTAGTAGAGCCGAAGTAAACGAGGGTACTGTTTCAAAGAAATATCAAATTAGAGCTAAGGGACGTTCCTTTCGTATAAAAAAAAAAACTTGTCATATAACTATTGTTTTGAAAGAACTATCAAATCTAATTGAATTTGAAATTTCAGAGAATCTGAAAAGGAAAATATCACAATATGGGACATAAAGTAAATCCAATGGGTTTTAGACTTGGTCTAACTCAAAATCATAATTCTGTTTGGTTCGCACAAAAGAGAGAGTATACAAGAACTCTTCGAGAAGATATAAAAATACATAAATGCATCGAATTTTTTTTCCAAAGACATCAGAGAAAATCTTATCTAGGAATTGGAAGAATAGAAATTCAGAGAAAGATTGATTTAATCAATATAATAATCTATATAGGATTTCCCATTTTTTTCAAAAATGAAAAAAATGAAATTACACGAGTAAAAAACGATATAAAACGTACTCTTTATTTGCGTGATCAAAAGCTTAACATAAATGCAGAAATATTAGCCAAACCTTATCAAAAAACTAATATACTTGCTGAATATATCGCTTTGCAACTAGAAAAGAGAGTGGCTGTAAAAAAAATATTACAAAAAGCTGTTGAACTAGCCAAAAAAGACGAAATAGAAGGGATTCGTATACGAATTGCAGGACGTCTTGGCGGACGAGAAAGAACTCGTAAGACAAAAATCAAATTAGGCAGAGTTACTTTACAAACACTCCGAGCTGAAATGGATTATTCCTCTTTTACAGTTCGCACAATCCACGGGGCATTAGGAATTCAACTTTGGATCTTCATGAAAGAACAATAATTGTTGTAATTACTATAAAAACTATCCCATTATTATATAGAAAAATTAATTATTTAAGATTGAATAGAATTTCCATTTTCTAGTAAAAATTATGCTATGCTTAGTGTGCGACTCGTTAAAACTAAGCTTTTTTTTTACTTTTGAACTTTATTACACGTAAGAAGTATTCTTTCGTGAAGCAAAATAAGATAATATCGAAAAAAAAAAAAATCGAAGAATCAATACTATTTTTTATGGTATTGTATGGTTCATAAATAAGCCTACCTTGAAAGTGTAATAAAGCAGAAAAGTCGTTATCGACCTCATTTTATAAAAAGAAAAGAGCTTTGAGTCGATGGGAACTAAGTCAACCAATTCTGTAAAAAAAAAATGAAAGCTAAGCTCCACTGTAGAAGAAAAGTAAACCTAAGCAATATTTTGTTGGAAGCTATAGAAACGATGAAACTTGTGGATATATTGTTATCATAGGATAGGATGATGAATAAAACCAAAAAAAATAAGAAAAATATCTACTAAAGAGTCTATATTCATCTGTGAATCTTATTGTTTAGTTGAAGTTTTATATTATTGATTTAGAAGTTACTGGCCTAAACTGTTTTAGAATGGAAATCTTTACTATCACAGGGAGCCGGATGATAAAAAATTTTCATGTCCGGTTTTGAATTAGCGAAGGGAATAAAAACTATGATAACGGAATCCATCGACTATAACCCCAAAAAAACGAAATTCCGCAAACAACATAGAGGAAGAATAAAAGGAAAGAGCCACCGGGGTAATCAGATTTTTTTTGGTAAGTTTGCTATTCAAGCACTTGAACCTGCTTGGGTTACAGCTGGACAAATAGAAGCAGGGCGTAGAACAATTACTCGTACTGCTCGACGTGGCATAAAAATATGGATACGTATATTTCCTGACAAGCCTATTACAAAGAAACCCGCTGACACTCGCATGGGTTCAGGAAAAGGTGATACCCTTTTTTGGGTAGCTGTTGTTAAACCAGGTCGAATACTTTATGAGATGGGAGAAGTTTCTGAAACTGTAGCTCGAAGAGCTGCTCAAATAGTAGCTTACAAGATGCGTATACGCACTCAATTTTTAAGAATTTAAATTGCCCAAATCAAAAAAAGATCTTCTTTTATCTTTTTTTGATTTGATACACTAACAAACTTCCTTGGAGGAAAAATGATTCAGCCTCAAACATATTTAAACGTTGCTGATAACAGTGGAGCACGAAAAATAATGTGCATTAGGATTATAGGAGCAAGTTTTCAAAGATATGCGCATATTGGGAATGTAATCATCGCTGTTATTAAAGAAGCAGTTCCTAATGCAAAAATAGAAGAATCTGAAGTTATTAGAGCAGTAGTTATACGTACTTCTAAAGAATTCCAACGTAATGATGGAACAAGAATACAAACTGATGAGAATGCAGCAATTATCGTTGATCAAAAAGGAAATCCAAAGGGAACTCGAGTTTTCGGTCCAGTTCTGCACGAACTGAGACATTGGAATTTTACAAAAATAATTTCATTAGCTCCCGAAGTGTTATGACTAATATGTACAAAGTACATAGAACAGGTTAACTGCAACTTAGACAAATGTCTCTATAAAAAAAAAGCATGTTTTTTTGAAAAAAAAAAAAAAAGAATAAAGAGAATTCAAAAAATAGATCAACATGGATACTATTACCAATTTGACTACATCAATCAAAAATGCTTACATAGTAAATAAACGAACAGTTCGAGTACCTGCGACTAGGATTAATGAAAAACTCGGGAAAATACTTTTAAATGAAGGCTTTATAAAAAATATTAGAGAGCATAAAGAAGGGAAAAAATCTTTTTTGATTTTTACTTTCAAATACAGGAAAAAGAAAGAAACAAGAATTACCCTAAAACGTATAAGCAAACCTGGTCAGCGAATTTATTCCAATTTTCGAAAAATACCAAAAGTTTTAAACGGGATAGGAATTGTAATTCTTTCTACTTCCCAGGGAATCATGACAGACCACGAAGCTCGACAAAAAAAAATTGGAGGAGAAATCTTGTGTTATGCATGGTAATAGATTCTACCCATTTTTGCTAGATATATATTTTCCAGAAAAGAAACATGAAAATGGAAAAACGACAAAATATGATTGAACTTGAAGGGCTAGTTATTGAGGCACATCCCGCTGGATTTTTTAGAGTCTTATTGGACAATAAAAAAACTGTTCTAGCTTATATTTCGGGTAACATTCGACAAAATAGTATACGAATACTTGTAGGAGATAGAGTCAAAATTGAACTCCATGTTTGTGATTTGACTAAAGGGCGTATAATTCATCGATTTAGAAAAAGCTAATAGAATTTCGTTTCAATTTTCAATAAAACAATAAGATAGCAAAAAATAGAAAAATGATCCATACTTTTTCTAGCTCAAAGAGCAAAAAAGTTTCTAGCTCAAAGAGCAAAAAAGAATAAACACATTTAATTCAAATAATATGAAACTACGCGCTTCTGTTCGGAAAATTTGTTCGAAATGTCGATTAATTCGTAGAGGAAAGCGAATTTATGTAGTTTGTTTAAATCTAAGACATAAACAAAAACAAGGTTAATTTTTTTTCTCTTTTTTTTTTTTTTCAATATGCATTTTATAGGCTTAGAGATATATATAACAAATTTTAGGGTATAGCAGTGCAATAATGAAACCAAAATCTATGTGGAATTTATCTAGAAATAGACGTATTAAAAAAGAAATACGTAGAGTAGACCGTGGAATCATTCACATACAATCAAGTTTTAACAATACAATTATTACCGTTACCGATGTCTTGGGACATGTGCTTTCTTGGTCGTCTGCTGGTGCATGTGGCTTTAAAGGCCCAAAAAAAGGTTCAGCTTTCGCTGCTCAAACAGCAACAGAAAACATAACTCGTACTGTAGTTATTAACCGCGCAGCCATCCTGATAACGGGTTGTGGTAAGGGACGAGACGCGGCATTACGAGTCATTCAACATAGTCGAATACTGATACGTGCAGTACTTGATATAACACCCAATCCGCATAATGGATGTAGACCTCCTGTCAAAAGACGTGTATAACTTTTCATTATATGATTTGGAATGAACTAAAAACTGCAGAATCTTCACCACGATGGAAGTGCTTGGAATCGAGAACAGACAGTAAACGATCTCATTATGGTCGTTTTTCCATATCTCCGCTTTTGAAAGGTCAAGCTAATACACTAGCTATTGCTATACGAAAAACTTTACTTCAAGAAGTCAAAGGAACATATATTACGTATGCAAGATTTCAAAAAAATATTCTACACGAATATTCTTCCATAATAGGTATTAAAGAATCAGTTCATGACATTTTAATGAACTTGAAACAAATTGTACTTAGAAGTGAATTGTACGGAATTCACGAAGCATCTATTTGTACTGTTGGACCTAAGAATGTAACAGCTCAAGACATCATATTACCCTCTTCTATTCAAATCATTGATGATACCCAGCATATAGCTAGCCTTACTAAACGAATCCCCTTCAATGTTACATTGAAGATTGAAAAAAAGAAAAGGTATACTATAGAAAATATGAAACAACCAAAGGACATATTTTTCCCCATAGATGGTGTTTCTTTACCGGTTCAAAATGTGAATTTTAGTATTCATTCTTATAAGAGTTCAGATAACATACAAGAAATGCTTATTTTCGAGATATGGACAAACGGGGGATTAACTCCTAGAGAAACCATTTACGAAGCTTGTTGGAGTTTACTTGACTTAATTATTCCGTTGCTTTGCGTAGAACAAAATATAAAAAATAGCCAAAAGAAACCCAACCCTCTATCTTTAGTAACTAAAGATAGAAACAAAAAAAAAATAGGGGGGGAGGGTTACGTGAAATAGATTTTTTTTTTATTAAAGTGTATAATACACTTTAATAAAAAAAAATTTGTTATGAAAAACTTTGAGTGAAAATAGACTAAAAATTACATTAGAAAAGTCCTAAGGTTAACGACTCTTCAATAGGCAAAGCAGCTCCGATACCTAACCAAAGGGATAAGGCAGTACCGATAAGAAAAACTGTTGTAGCTACTGGACGACGAAAAGGATTTTGAAATTGATTAACGTTCTCTAAAAAAGGTACTGTTAATAAACCCACAGGTACAGAGGTCATCAAAAGGACACCAAAAAATTTATTCGGTACTGTACGAAGTATTTGGAAAACTGGGAAAAAATACCATTCGGGTAAGATTTCTAAAGGAGTTGCAAAAGGATTTGCGGGTTCACCAATCATCGATGGTTCTAACACTGCTAAACCTATCGTACACGCAATAGTACCTAAAATAACTACCGGAAAAATATATAAAAGATCATTAGGCCACGCGGGCTCTCCATAATAATTATGTCCCATTCCTTTAGCTAATCGCGATCTTAATACAGGATCTTTTAAATCGGGTTTTTTTGTTATTGGGATAAGTAGATCTTATCTTTCTAGATCTATCCCCCGTAAGATCCGGACATGTCAATTTGAATCATCCGGCTCAAACAAGAATTTAAAGAAATAACAAGCAAAGAATTCTATGCTATAAAATGCTTTTACCCAAGTACGCATGAAAGAAATTGTGAAACAAAATACTCGCTTTCTGGGTCATCTTCATCCTTGTAATTTTTTTGATAAACAAAAAAAGTCTAAAGTTTATTTTTAACAAGGTATTGACTTGTTAATGAAATTCCCTTTACTTTTCCTTAGATCCTTTTTTTTACTCCGATAGTTATTCTGTTAAAATGCAAAGGAAATGAGTGCATTTTATAACTATGAAAATAAGAAATTGACTAGAATTCACGGAGCCTATACAAATCATAGAAAAAAAGTCTACCCAGATTAGGAACTTTCTTTTTCTTTGAGAAAGACGTTGGGATAAGGGGAATACACAGGATCTTTCTGTGGCAGATTTAATCCGACAGGCTTAATCAATAATTCAAGTCACACACTCCCATAATCCATTTTCTCCATTGAATTTTTCTTTTTATTTGAAATCCTTAAGGAAAAGGAAGAATCCGAAGAATCTAGCTCAAAAAACAAGCAATATTCTTGGCAAGTATGTTATACCCTAAAAAAAAAAATTATTTTTCTTTTTATAAAGGACCCGAAATACCTTGTTTACGAATCATTAGAAAATGCATTAGCATAAATATTGCACTAAGAAGTGGTAATATAAAGGTATGTAAACTATAGAACCGAGTTAAGGTCGATTGACCCACGCTAACACTTCCACGTAATAACTCAACTAAAGAAGAACCTATTACAGGAATAGCCTCGGGTACGCCAGTTACAATTTTGACTGCCCAATAACCAATTTGGTCCCAAGGTAAAGAATAACCAGTTACACCAAAAGAAACAGTCAGTACAGCTAGAATAACTCCAGTAACCCAAGTTAATTCACGAGGTTTTTTAAAACCACCTGTTAAATAAACACGGAATACATGCAAAATCATCATGAGAACCATCATGCTTGCTGACCATCGATGAATTGATCGAATTAACCAACCAAAATTGACTTCACTTATTATGTACTGAACCGAAGCAAAAGCTTCGGTAACTGTTGGACGATAGTAGAAAGTCATAGCAAAACCGGTGGCCACCTGTACCAAAAAACAAGTTAATGTAATTCCTCCGAGACAATAAAATATATTAACATGAGGAGGAACATATTTACTAGTGATATCATCTGCAATTGCTTGAATCTCTAGACGCTCTTCAAACCAGTCATATACTTTATCGAGATAGGTTAACCCCTTCAAAAAACTGTACATGAAACTTTCCCTTCGTACAGCTTAAACAAAAATACCGTAATTGAGGTAATTATCTATAACATATATAAGATAATGCCAAAATTTCAAGTAGGCTCAATAAAGGCCTTTTGAAGAATCTTTTCTTCCATTCATAATTTATGAATTTATGTTTAATGAATAGGATTTTGATTGTTTAAACCTGAAAAAGAATTAACAAATTGTTCTAAACCTCAGATTTTGTTTTTACTCCGAAGATTCACTTAACAAAAGGTTCTTTGGGTAAGGTCCTGTTGGATTTTTTCAGAGTCGAAATCTTTGTTGTTATTCATTTAGATACAAAGTAAAAATTACAACAGTAAATCCTAGTTCAGACCTTTTTTCTATAATAAAAAAGAAAACTCGTGCTTTAGAAATTCTAAGTTAACCTCTAACGAGGAAAGATTATCTAAAGATAACAGACTAGTCTTCTGTACTATTAATATCGAATGTAACAAGTCGCACACCCATTTTTTTTTTTGTAAATTCTTTTCAAAAATGACACGATCAAACTATCGTAAAACAAAAATAGAACGAACCTAAATAAAATCAATATCTCTTACGTTATTTTTAGAAAAAGTTTGAGATCCAGTTCTATACCCAACTAACAGGAATTCCGGTCAATAAAATAGACGAATTATAGATCTCCAATAAAAGAGATAAAAATACTGCAAATAAAACCATTGCAACAACCATAAGGGCAGTAGTTCCCCATCCGGGGGCGACTTTACCATATTCACGATTAAGTGGTTTTAAGTAACTCCCTACCCCAGTTTTTCTTGGTCTGGTTCTGGAAGTATCATTCACGGTTTGTGTAGCCATATAAAATATTTTGTTGAAATCTGTTAACTTTGTATACTATGTTTTTATTTATTAATATAGTATAATTAGATAAATTCTTTTTATTAGTTACCTAAAAATGGAAACTGCAAACTTAGTCGCTATCTTTGTATCGTGCTTGCTCGTAAGTTTAACAGGATATGCCCTATATACATCCTTTGGACGACCTTCTGAAGGTCTTATAGACCCCTTTGACAATCATGAAGACTAAAACAAACAAAAAAGGGAAGTCCATGTGGACTTCCCTTTTTTGTTTGTTTTATTTAATTTTCTTTTCCTCCTTTAGTCGGAACTTTGGGCGGTTCTCTAAAGAAAATAGCAAAAAATAGAATTCCTAAAGTCGAAACCAAAAGGAATGTATAAACCAATGCTTCCATAGATTCAATCGTTTTTTTTTTTTTACAACTTTCGTACTAAGTAATAAGTAATAGACGTAAGTCTTTATATGACTTGTTTTTTTGTGGTAGGATCTCCCAATTTTTGGAATGCTCCAAATTCGACTTGCGCATTTAATTCTGGATCGATACCAGCAAAAATATCTCGGAATAGTGTTCTAGAACCATGCCAAATGTGTCCAAAGAAGAAAAGAAGAGCAAAAGTAGCGTGTCCAAAAGTAAACCAACCTCTTGGACTACTCCGAAAAACCCCATCTGATTTTAAAGTAGCACGATCTAATTCAAAAATTTCCCCCAATTGAGCACGTCTCGCATATTTTTTCACTATAGTAGGATCGCTAAAACTTACTCCATCAAGTTCTCCACCATAAAACTCGACAGTTACGCCGACCTGTTCCACGCTATATTTGGATTCTGACCTCCTAAAAGGAACATCCGCTTTCACAACACCTTCTTTGTCCACTAGAACTACTGGAAATGTTTCAAAAAAAGTAGGCATACGACGAACAAAAAGTTCGTTTCCGTCCTTATCCTTGAAAATGGGGTGTCCTAACCAACCAATAGCTATTCCATCTCCATTGTCCATTGCACCCGCTCGGAATAATCCACCTTTAGCAGGATTGTTTCCAATGTAATCGTAAAAGGCTAGTTTTTCAGGAATTTTAGACCAAGCTTCGGACAGACTTAAATTTTTATTCAAACCAGCGCGAACTCGTCGATCTATTTCTTGTTGAAAGTACCCCTGATCCCATTGATATCGAGTCGGACCAAATAATTCAATTGGGGTTGTTGCTGACCCATACCACATGGTTCCAGCAACAATAAAAGATGCAAAAAAAACAGCAGCAATACTGCTAGATAAAACGGTCTCAATATTTCCCATACGTAATCCTTTATACAATCGTTGAGGAGGACGAACACTGAGATGAAATAGACCTGCGATGATTCCCAATAGACCTGCAGCAACATGATGCGACGCTATTCCTCCTGGAACAAAAGGATCAAAGCCTTCAGCTCCCCAAGCTGGGCTTACAGGTTGTATTTTTCCAGTAAGTCCAAAAGGATCAGAAATCCAAATTCCAGGACCATATAAACCTGTAACATGAAAAGCTCCGAATCCAAAGCAAACTACTCCGGAAAGAAATAAATGAATACCAAAAATTTTTGGTAAATCTAAAGAAGGTTTTCCTGTGCGCGGATCCGTAAATATTTCAAGATCCCAGTATACCCAATGCCAGATCGCTGATAAAAAACATAAACCTGAAAACACAATATGAGCTCCAGCGACACCCTCGTAACTCCAAAATCCCGGATTAGCTTCAGTTTCTCCAGTAATACTCCATCCGCCCCAAGATTCTTTTATTCCTAAACGAGTCATAAAAGGTAAAATAAACATACCTTGTCTCCACATAGGATCAAGAACAGGATCAGATGGGTCAAAAACTGCTAATTCATACAAAGCCATTGAACCGGCCCAACCTGCTACTAAAGCTGTATGCATTATATGCACAGAAATTAACCGGCCAGGATCATTCAAGACAACAGTATGCACACGATACCAAGGTAAACCCATTAAACACCTCTTTTTCAAAAAAAAAAAGATTGAACTTTCTTACATTATAAAAACACACTGAATTTTAGGTTGGATCATCCTTCCTTTTATAAAACTATGTTGAATAAAAACACCGGTAGGAGAAGCAAAAATATTTTATCTTTTATGTTTCAATTTACAAAATTTAAGGATTGGTACCATTAAAAACAAAAAAAATACTTACAAAATTTGGAAAACAAAAAGAAAGAGAAGAAGGAGAATAAAAAGAGAAAAAAAAGGATCTAAAAAAAAATGCCCCTTGGTATCCCAAAAGTTCGTTTTTTTGGTGAAGATAACCCTCCGTCAAGAAAAGAAGATGATAGAACTCCTCAAGAGATTCAATTTAATCACTTTTTTGAAGAGACAACAATACCTAAGCCTAAACGAAAGAATGAGACCCCATGTACTTTTCCGGTTCTAGGATCAAAAAAAACTAAGAATAATATAATGCATGAGGCACCTATTATGACTTTGGCAAAAGATAACGAAACAGGAGAGGATAAAGAGCCGGAAAACAAAGATAATAAAAAGAAAAAAGAAACAAAAGAAGAAGTTTTGGACTGGGCTGACTTATAGTGTGACTTGAATCTCGTATAGATTTTATGGAATTTTTCCATTCATTTCCCGTCTAATGGAATGATTTTTACTTTATTGGATCGTTTTTTTTTTTGGAAAAGAACCCAACGCATAAAGTATTTTTATATTGTTCGTTTTTTATACTATAAAAGAAAGTTAAATCCAAGGTTATTTTGAAATTTCATTCATTTCCGCCCATCCAACTTTTGAGCAGATATAATCTATATATATATATATATTAATTATATTCTACTCTTAGTCATCTTAGTATATAAACCTAACTTACATAAACTTCCTTAATCTATAAGTAAGAGGAATAAGAGATCATTTGTATAGGAATAGAAGTAAAACCTAAAGATTAGATGCAGAACTCGGTAAAGGGAACAAGCAAACTGTTTTGTTTAATTTTAAACGTTTCAGAAAGTAGTCCAATACTTTTGAAATTTAGAATTATTAGCGTTACAAAAAAAAAAATTGGACCAAGTTTTGGAAAACAAATAGCCTTTTTCGTTTCCTAGCGACTAGAGCCGTATGTTGGGAAAAGTACACGTACGGTTCACAAGGAGAGATTGCTCTTATCTACTCCAATCGACGTAATGTCTAGAACTCGTTGCATTTTTTTAGGGCAACCCGTTGATGAAGATATTGGAAGTATATTTGTAGGTATTTTGCTTTACTTGTTTATAGACGATATACGTAAAGGAAAAAGTAGACAGATTTTCATGTATATAAACTCGTGTGGCGGAGCTATATTACCCGGTCTAAGTATCTTTGATATTATGCTTCAGCTTAGAGAAACAATACATACAATCGGTCTTGGCCTAGTTGCTTCAACAGCAACCTTAGTTTTAAGTGCCGGAACCTTTGGATTTCGTAATACAGGGCCTCATAGTAGAATAATGATCCACCAACCAAGAGCATCTCTTCGTGATGGACCAGCCTGGCTTTTTGCGAAGGACGCTTTTTTTGTTCAACAGTTGCGAAAAATGATTGTACAATGTTATTGTCTCAGAACACCCCAATTCGAAGAATTAATAGAAAATGCCCTTGACAAAAATACTTACATGTCACCAGAGGAAGCAGTTGATTTCGGACTTGTTGATAGAGTAGCACTTCCAATGTGGGAACCAAACAAGGAAGAACCTCCCTTTGAAATTCCAGAAGAAGGAAACGAAGGTTTTGGGCTAATCCCAAACCATGTTTTAGAAGAAGCTAGAAGAGCTAGAAAGATTAGAAGCACTAAAGGTGCTGTACAGATTGAGCAAAACCTTTCTCTACAATTCGACGAATAAATAATAAACTCTAGGATAGAGAGAAGTTCAAGATAAAAAAAAAGAGTTTTCTAAAGCCTGGTTAGGATTGATCCTAACCAGTAAAATTGAATAAACCACCAAAATGCCCACACTTCCTCAACTTATTAGAATTGCGAGACAACCAAAAAAAAAGGTAGGCAGTTCTCGTGCTCTTCAAAAATGTCCTCAACGCAGAGGAGTTTGTGCTAGGGTGTATGTGCGACTCGTTTAGATCAGAAAAAACTAGAACGTTCTTCCAAGAAGAGCTTTCTTGTTATCAAAAAGTAAAGATCTATCATCTCTAGGAAGATGAAATTTATGGTTTTTGTTGGTGCAAATCCAATCACTTGGATCTGAGATGAAAAGCAATTCCTCTTTGGCAGAAAACAGTCATTCGGAGCAGGGAATCATCAAAATGAAAAACTTCTTTTTGTTGCAAATGACGGAAAAATAAGATCAGCTACTCCGCTAATTCTCGAAATAACATGTCGTTACTGTACTTTAAATTTTTTGAAGTTTTTAAAGAAATTTCCTTTTTTTTGGGGGAGGGAAGGGGTAGAGCTGAAGACGGTAGATAATACAAATTACCGCATACTCTTTTAGTTTTAGCTCCGGCATATAGAGAGGACCTCGCCGTTAGAGAAAGAACCATATAGACGAAGAAACCCATAATTATTCAAATCTTTTAGTGAAATAAGTGATTCTTTTTGGTTGGGAAGGTTAGAATAGCTAAAGCCTTTGGAACATTTCTTTTCCAAAAAAGAAAAGTCAGTATATAAATAAACTAAACATATATATAAGAATTTAAATTAATGACCAGAGTAAAACGCGGATATATAACTCGACGTCGCCGAAACAAAAATCTCGCTTTTGCGTCAGGATTTCACGGGTCCCATTCCAAACAGTTCCGAGCTGCTAAGCAGCAGAAGCAAAAAGCTCTAACCTCGGCTAAACGCGATCGGCTGAAACAAAAGAGAAATTTTCGCTGCTTGTGGATTGTTCGAATTAATGCAGCAGTTCGTCGTTTAGGGGTTCCTTACAATAAATACATAAACTGTATGTACAAAAAGCGGTTACCTTCAAATCGGAAAACACTTGCGCAAATAGCTACATTAGAGAATAATTCTTTTTATATCATTTCGAAAAACATTTTGGCATAAAAAAGAAAAAAAAAAAATCCCCGGGGATCCCCTCCGGGAAATGGAAAATCATGAACTTTGACGTCACTCATAAAAAAACGCAAAAATTACAATTTTTTCAACTTTTTTTTGACCATAAAAGGTAGCAATCCTAGAATACGAGCTCGTTTAATAGCAATAGATATAAGACGTTGTTGTTTACAGGTTAAATTATTCACTTTCCTGGATAAGATTTTTCCGCGCTGGCTAATAAATTGATTAATTAGACTCATATTTTTATAATTGATCTGATTCTCTGACTTTATTAGATTAGGTTTTTTTGGAACTTTTGGGTAACGTTTCCGACTACCAGATGGTATCTCAGGCTTATATCGTTTAAAATCAAAAGATTGCTTAGACATATTAATATCGTTTAAATAAAAGGTTTATGAGAAAATAGTTTCTGTGAACTGTTGTTGTTATGTATTCCGTTTATTTCTTTCTCTCTTTGTGAATGGTATGTTTCAAACAAAAAGGACAAAATTTCTTTAATGCCAAGGGCATGGATGTATTGTATCGATTCTTTTTAGTTGTATATCTAAAAAGGTTACAATTAATACATTCTAAAAAAATTACCACTCGTGCGCCTATGTTTTCTGACATTTTTGTAGTAGTCTATTTTATTTATTTATTTTTTTTGAATCAAAAAAAGAACGTCAGGCGATATATTCCTAGTTCCATCAATTTATTTCAAATCCTTTTTTTTTTTCTTTATAATATAGAGCGTTAAAAAGAAAAAGGAAAACTAAGAGCATCCGGGAAAAACCGATTTATTTCAATTAAAAAACCAGCTAAAGAACCAAACCATAAAGTTGCTAAAACGGGTGCTGTCGAAAGATATTTTTTTATATATTGCATAAAGCATTTATTTTCCTTTTATATTTAAAAGTACTTTAAAAAGTCGACTAATTCTACCATTACCTAACCTAGGTAAGAAACGTTACTAATTTCTTATAGTATGACGGCGTTTGAATTTTCTATTTTGTCGAAAAAAAAAGACTTTTCGTATGTATTAGAGATTAAAATAACATTGTTGATTAATCCATTGATTCTAAGGGATGTAGCGCAGCTTGGGTAGCGCGTTTGTTTTGGGTACAAAATGTCGCAGGTTCAAATCCTGTCATCCCTATCTATTCATTAAAACTAATCGGACTGGCTAGTCTTTAATCACAGAGAGTGGATTAAGTCATATCCCAAAAAAGCGCTCTTAGTTCAGCTTGGTAGAACGTAGGTCTCCAAAACCTAATGCCGTAGGTTCAAATCCTACAGAGCGTGATTCTGATAATTCAGTGCCTGAATTAAAACTCCAACTGATCGCCGCGTCGATACTGTAAATATGCTGTTACAAAAAGTCCAGCCAAAGTAATAGGAATTAAACCTAATACAATCCCGGATAACAGAGTTTCAACCATTTTCATTCAAAAAATTAGAAATTATAGCTATATCAAATAGTACCATGAAATCGCGATGGAATTCCATAATCAAACGTTTTTTTTTTTTTTCAATTAAACAATGTCAAAAAAATTGATTTAAATAAGTCTTATCTTGCTAAACCCAATAAATAGAATTAAGGTGAAAAAAAGAAAAACTAATAAAAACCCAAAATAACTAATTAGAATAGGCATGAAACAACTAAAATCAATTCAATAATGATATATTTAAGAGATAAATAACTAAAGTTTTATAATAAGTAAGATATAGTACCGACGTTTCTATAATAGAAAAAAAAGATATATTTTCTTTTTCATTTTAATTAAAGAGTGGTTCAAACAATTTTCTATCAAATTGTTAGTATAATGGTCAAGTAGAAATCCATCCTAACTTATTTAAATTTTTAGAATTTACAAAAGAAAAGACCGTAAAAACCTTTTTCTGCTTTTGTATTTTCTAGTTTAGGGGATCAATTCCCTTTGCCGATATAAAATAGAATTAATATTCATTAATTCATTATTATTGGAGTTGCATATGTCTGGAAATACCGGAGAACGATCCTTTGCGGACATTCTTACAAGTATTCGATACTGGGTTATTCATAGCATTACTATACCTTCTCTGTTTGTTGCAGGTTGGTTATTCGTCAGTACAGGGTTGGCTTATGATGTTTTTGGAAGTCCTCGACCAAACGAGTATTTCACAGAAAATCAACAGGAAGTTCCTTTAATAACTGGCCGTTTTGATTCTTTAGAACAGCTGGAGCATTTTACTAAATCTTTTTAGGAGACACTAATGACTATAGATAGAATCTATCCAATTTTTACCGTTCGATGGCTGGCTATTCACGGTTTAGCTGTCCCTACAGTCTTTTTTTTGGGATCCATTTCTGCAATGCAGTTCATCCAACGATAAAATATTAAGCTATGACACAATCAAATCCGAACGAACAAAGTGTAGAATTAAATCGTACCAGCCTATACTGGGGATTGTTACTTATTTTTGTACTTGCTGTTTTATTCTCCAGTTACTTTTTCAATTAAAAAAAAAAAAACACACACAAAAATTTTTTTTTCATTCTGAAAGAAATGATTTATAACAAAATTTAGAACGATTTTTTTTTGAGTATAACTATTAAATTTCAATAAAATGGAAGAGGAGTAATAAACATGGCTGATACTACCGGGAGAATATCTCTTTGGTTGGTAGGTACTGTAACGGGTATTCTTGTAATTAGTTTGGTCGGTATCTTTTTCTACGGCTCCTATTCAGGATTAGGGTCATCCCTATAATAAGAAAATATACTTAACTGACCTTACCTTAAAAGGTAAGGTCGGCATCTTTCAAACTTTTAGTCATTTCAAACTTTTAGTCAAAGTATGATGACCTATCATAAAAACGAAAAAAAAAAAAAAGAGAAAATACGAGCTAAAAATTCATTTCGGATAATTGAACTTTTTCAAATTGTTTCTTTTTAAGTACCAGAAAAATCTGCGCCAAAACAACCGACGTTAAGAAGAATAAAAGACCTTGAATACGAAATGGGTCTTGCAGTACTATTTCCGCATTTACCTGACCAAATCCACCCACATTAGGATTATTTGTTAATGGTTGATCTGCCTTAACAAAATCACCTTCCGAAACAAGAAGTTCGGGGCCCGGAGGTATTATGTCAACACCAGATCGGCCTTGCGATATATTCTCAATCAGTACCTCGTATCCCCCTTTCTCTTTACGTAAAATTTTGCTGATTCTACCCGTTAATGAAGCATTAAATATTGTATTATTGCTTTGGCTACCATCAGGATAAACTTGACCTCTTCCTCTATTACCTCCGGCATATATAGGATATTTCCAGAAGTGCGATTCTTTTTTTAGAGCAGGATCCGGGGATAGGATTGGAAATACAATTTCCTTGTATTTTTGACCAGGAATAGGACCTATTACAAGAATATTTTTTTGGAAGGGGCGATAATTTTGAAAAGGTAGATTACCTATTTTTTCTTTTATTTCAGGAGAAATACGATCCGGAGGAGCTAGTTCAAAACCTTCGGGTAAGATTAAAACAGCTCCTACATTTAAGTTTCCCTTTTTCCCGTTAACTAGAACTTGTTTGATTTGTGTGTCATAAGGAATTTTCACAACTGCTTCAAAAACGCTATTAGGAAGCACAGATTGCGGAACTTCGATCTCTACAGGTTTTTTAGCCAAGTGGCAGTTGGCGCATACAATACGTCCAGTAGGTTCTCGAGGATTCTCATAACTTTTTTGGGCAAAAATAGGATATGCTTTTGAAAAAGAAATACGAGTTGTTATATTTATCGTTATGAAAGTGGAGATTGATAGAACCACCAATATTCTAATCCAATCAGAAACATTTTTTTTTTCCATCATTTTTCGTTTAAATTTTTTTTTTGAAGAATCGAGAACTATTCTTTATCTCCGTTTCATTTATTATTCAACCTAAAGATGGTTTTTCATTTTACATTTATTCTTTAATATTATAAATCGAGAAGAAAAAAGGCCTGATTTTTTATTCATTCATCGAATGATAGATTACTACAAGAGACGGAGATATACGATTAAATCGGCGGAAAATCCAATATTTCAATATTGTATCTAGAATAACAGGAAAAGTTGAAACAAGACTAAAAATGATTTGGTCATTATGCACAAATCCATAATTTTCAGAAATCCAACTGATAAGGACTTCCCAACCATGAGGTGAATGGAACCCAATGCATAGATCAGTCATTAAAAGAATTGAAAAAGCTTTCATTGTATCGTTTATACTATAGAAAATTTCTCGAATCCAAGAAAAGAAAATTGTAAGCTTTTTTTGACTCATAAAAAGAAAAGTGCTTAGAATAATAAATTCTAAAAGATTTGTTCCTAAATGTGTAACTATTTGGATACAATCTTTTTTGTACAACTCGAACAAAAAATTTTTTTTTAAATGTGTTTCCGAAAAATCTTCTACTGTTGTTTCAAAGAGCAAAAGTTCTTCTATTTGACTAACTCTTACTAGATTATTTTCTTCTTGTAAATAATCTAATATTTTGGATGAACTAGTATTCCACCAAAAAGTGACCCACGATTCTACGCATTTTTCTAGTGAAATAGAAATTAGACACGGCAATACTATAAAACATGCAACATATCGTAAAGAAACAGCTGCTCTATTTTGTGTAACTTCTATGTGATGAATAACTAATGAACTTGATTTATTCATGAGTTCTGATCGAAGTCGAGATATAATACGAATTATAGAATGAGGTATCAAACCCATGGATTCTTCTCAATTCATTTTTAAAATGAAAACTACAAATATTTTTATAAACTTGTCTATGTCTAATCAAACTCCTTCAATAGACACATGCAAAAAACGAGCTAATTCTACAGCTTTTTGTTCCATTTCTTTTTGATGAATTTTTTCCCCAGTACGAGCTAAAGGAATGTCTGGTAATCCCCTTACTTTCATATAAAGGACATGGTGGCTAGAAAAAATACTTTTTTGTACTTGCATTGTGATCATCTGAACATTTTCGATAGAAAATCGTAAATAAACACGACGAGTTCTTCCTGGGAATCCCCAACGAAAAAGACATATAATTCCTTTTTTTTCATCAATCTGATTGTAACCACTACCCACATCAAAAAAAATTGTACACCAAAAATAAAAGCTAAAAAAAAGGCCTGCAATACCATAAAAACACATTATAATCCCTTGTGGAATAAAAAGTATTTTTTCAAAAAACAGTAGGGGTATAAGGTTCCTGCCAAGATAACTTGAAAATCCAACTATAAAAAAACCTAATGCACCTGCAAAAAGAACAGAGGCAAACAAAAAATTACTTTTTCTTCGAGAACCTTGGATAGACTCTATCCAAAGCCTTTTTGATTGATGATTCATATAAGTCATATCTCAATTAAATTGAAGTGAAGAGAAGGAATAAGCAAGGGCGAGACGGGCTATTCCTTACTTTCACTAGCTTTGTATCAACATTTTTAAGATTGGGAAACTAATTCTTCGTTTTCATAATATTTCATTTTTTTGGATGTACAAAAAAGAAAGTACCATTGTAAGGGCCGAGAAAACTAAACTCACTATAGGTACAAAAATGGAAGATAAGTTAGAATTTACCATAGAAAAAAATAGAAATTTGTTTCTTTTTCTTTCTAACATTGTATATTATTCACAGACAATGCTAGAAAGAAAAATCGTACATCTGGAAGTGTATAAAGTTTTTTCTATATGAAATCTATTATGAGCTAGAAGGGGGTTGAACCCTTGACATCATGGTCTGGAACCGTGGGCTCTTTTCCACTGAGCTGCTAACTCCTGACCAAAAATACTAAGTAAACTCCAACAAGAATCAATGAAAGAGTCTGGGTAGACCCCCAGACCCCGAAAAATAGAAATCAAAAGTTTCCTAGTTCAAACTACTATAGCGTATCCATAGCAGCAAATTCAAACTTGATTTCTTTCCATACTTCACAAGCAGCAGCTAGTTCAGGACTCCACTTACAAGCTTCACGAATTACTTCATTCCCCTCACGAGCAAGATCACGTCCTTCGTTACGAGCTTGGACACAAGCTTCTAAAGCAACCCGATTAGCTACGGCACCGGGTGCATTTCCCCAAGGATGTCCTAAGGTTCCTCCACCAAATTGTAATACAGCGTCATCTCCAAAGATATCGGTCAAAGCAGGCATATGCCAAACGTGAATACCTCCTGAAGCAACAGGCAGAACACCTGACATAGATACCCAATCTTGCGTGAAATAAATACCACGACTTCGATCTTTTTCAATAAAGTCATCACGAAGTAAATCCACAAAACCTAAAGTAATTTCTCGTTCTCCTTCAAGTTTACCTACGACAGTACCGGCATGAATATGATCTCCACCGGACATTCGTAATGCTTTAGCCAGTACACGGAAGTGCATACCATGATTTTTTTGTCTATCAATAACTGCATGCATTGCACGATGAATATGAAGAAGTAAGCCATTATCTCGGCAATAATGAGCTAAAGTGGTATTTGCAGTGAAACCTCCTGTTAAATAATCATGCATAACAATCGGAACCCCTAATTCTCTTGCGAATACTGCTCTTTTTATCATTTCTTCACATGTACCCGCAGTAGCATTTAAGTAATGTCCCTTAATTTCACCTGTTTCAGCTTGAGCTTTATAAATAGCTTCCGCGCAAAAAACAAAGCGATCTCTCCAACGCATAAAGGGTTGAGAATTTACATTTTCATCATCTTTAGTAAAATCTAGTCCGCCACGAAGACATTCATAAACTGCTCTACCGTAATTTTTAGCAGATAGACCTAATTTAGGTTTGATGGTACATCCCAACAAAGGACGTCCGTATTTGTTTAATTTATCTCTTTCTACTTGGATCCCATGAGGTGGACCTTGAAATGTTTTGATATAAGCAGGAGGAATTCGCAAATCTTCTAGGCGTAGAGCTCGTAGAGCTTTAAAACCAAAAACATTCCCCACAATAGAAGTAAACATGTTAGTAACAGAACCTTCTTCAAAAAGGTCCAAAGGATATGCTACATAAGCAATAAATTGATTGTCTTCTCCCGGAACAGGTTCGATATCATAGCATCGTCCTTTGTAACGATCAAGACTAGTAAGACCATCAGTCCAAACTGTGGTCCATGTACCTGTAGAAGATTCAGCAGCTACCGCTGCGCCTGCTTCCTCGGGCGGTACTCCGGGTTGAGGAGTTACTCGGAATGCTGCCAAGATATCAGTGTCCTTAGTCTGATACTCTGGAGTATAATAAGTTAATCTATAATCTTTAACACCAGCTTTAAATCCTACGCTTGCTTTAGTTTCTGTTTTTGGTGACATAAGTCCCTCCCTAAATCAAATCATATTTCTGACAAGAACGAGGTCTGCTCGACATTTTCTTTTATAGACTCTTTTCTTCCTTATTGGTAGATTTTGGATACACTTTTTATTTATTTTAAAATTTTTTTATGTATAATGCAACCCAATTTTTACTTTGAAAAGTCATTCTTCTCAGAATATTTCTAGGATAAATGTATAAATATAAAAAAGATGTAGTTTATTTTCTTATTCATTGAACATGTAAAACAAAAAAAGATTGAATTATGCTATTAACCTACTACAAAAGAGTAAAATAAAATCGAGTTAGTTTTTGACTGATTCAATTGATTTGATATGGACTTCTTGTTTGACTGATTCAATTGATTTGATATGGACTTCTTGGATTTTTTCAATCATGCTTTTAATTTTGATTTTTATGAGAACCCAAAGTTTTCTTTTTTTTGTATCAACAAAGATACAAAAAAATGTAGGACATATTACTCAAATAATTGGTCCGGTACTGGATGTATCCTTCCCTCTGGGGAATCTACCTAATATTTACAATTCTTTGATTGTGAAAGGTCAAATAGGCAGTAAGGAAATTAATATTACTTGTGAAGTACAACAGTTATTGGGAAACAATACAGTTAGAACTGTAGCTATGAGCGCGACAGACGGTTTGATGAGAGGAATGAAAGTAATTGATACAGGAGCTCCTCTTAGTGTACCCGTCGGTAAAATGACTCTGGGACGAATTTTCAACGTTCTTGGAGAACCTGTTGATAATTTAGGTCCTATAGACACAAGTACAACATTTCCTATTCATCGACCCGCCCCTGCCTTTTCACAATTAGATATTAATTTGGCAATTTTTGAAACAGGCATTAAAGTCGTGGACCTTTTAGCACCTTACCGACGTGGTGGCAAAATTGGTCTCTTTGGGGGAGCAGGAGTGGGTAAAACAGTGCTAATTATGGAGTTAATCAATAACATAGCTAAAGCTCATGGTGGTGTTTCCGTTTTTGGTGGCGTAGGAGAACGTACTCGTGAAGGAAATGATCTTTACATGGAAATGAAGGAATCCGGAGTAATCAATGAAAAAAATATAATAGAATCCAAAGTAGCTCTGGTCTATGGTCAAATGAATGAACCACCAGGAGCTCGTATGAGAGTTGGTTTAACCGCCCTAACTATGGCAGAATATTTCCGAGATGTGAACGAACAAGATGTACTTTTATTTATAGATAATATTTTCCGCTTTGTTCAAGCTGGATCTGAAGTATCCGCTCTATTGGGCAGAATGCCCTCTGCTGTAGGTTATCAACCAACCCTTAGTACAGAAATGGGTTCTTTGCAAGAGAGAATAACTTCTACTAAAAAAGGGTCTATAACCTCTATCCAAGCCGTTTATGTACCTGCGGACGACTTGACTGATCCCGCTCCTGCTACAACATTCGCACATTTGGATGCTACTACTGTACTTTCTAGAGGATTAGCTGCCAAAGGAATCTACCCAGCAGTTGACCCATTAGATTCCACATCTACTATGCTTCAACCTAGGATTGTAGGTGAAAAACATTATGAAATTGCACAAGAAGTGAAACAAACCTTGCAACGTTACAAAGAACTTCAAGATATTATAGCTATTCTTGGACTAGATGAATTATCAGAAGAAGACCGATTAACTGTAGCCAGAGCACGAAAAATTGAACGTTTTTTATCACAGCCCTTTTTTGTAGCAGAGGTTTTTACGGGTTCCCCAGGGAAATATGTTAGTCTTATTGAAACAACAAGAGGTTTTCAAATGATTCTTGCCGGAGATTTAGATGGTCTCCCTGAACAATCCTTTTACTTGATTGGTAATATCGATGAAGTTATAAAATGATAAGAGAAATCTACCGCGAAGGCTATTAATAAGTAAAATTTGAATTTCAAAAAATGACACTAAATCTTCGTGTATTAACTCCTACTCGAGTTGTTTGGGATTCCCAAGTAAAAGAAATCATACTTTCCACTAATAGTGGTAAAATTGGCATCTTACCAAACCATGCTTCACTTGTTACTGCTGTGGATATAGCGGTTATGAAAATACGTATTAATGAAAAATGGTCTACTATTGCTTTGATGGGTGGTTTTGCCAAGATAGAGCAAAATCAAATTATTTTATGGGTAAATGATGCAGAGAAGGGTGTTGACATTGATCCTCAAGAGGCACAGGAAGTTTTTCAACAAGCTAAAGCTAACGCAAATCGAGTTCTAGGCAAAAGACAAAAAATTGAAGTTGATCTAGCTATCAAAAGAGCTAGAACCAGATTAGAAGCTATAAACACAGTTTTACCTAATTAGAGCTCCCCCCCTTTTTTTCGGGGGGGCTCGAGCCAGTCTTAGAAGATACCTACTATTGGATTTGAACCAATGACTCTCGCCTTATGAAAGCGATACTCTAACCACTGAGTTAAGTAGGTCATATACATATAAATAACATTTTTGCAAACAATGATATATTAAAACATAGATAACATCCTTTTCTCATCAAATTGATTCAATAAAATGAAAAATGACCTTGACAGAAAAGGATCTGTTTATATATCAGGAGGGAAAAATAGTATGACTAGAAGCAATAGAAATATTGATTCATCCGAGTTGAGATGATATGGTCTCGGTTTTATCTCCATTCAAAGTATATAACGAGTATGAAACCTCAGAAAAATGGTTATTACTTTATGAACTTTGAGGTGTATAAGAAATCAAAATCTAGGTCTTAGTCTATGTTCATCAAAGAAAAACTCTTTGCAAGATGGATGAGATTTTGTGAGAAATATAAAAAAATATCGAGCAAAAAGAAGAGTCATCAAGACAATATGATTTGGATTCTGCTTTACCAAGAAGGTTCGACTAAAAAAAGAATTAATCGAAATCACAGCATAAGGATAAAGCTTTAAATTACTTTACTTAAAATTACTTTACTTAATAGTAATCAAAACAGAATTGAATACCAGGAACCAGAATTGAACTGGTGACACGAGAATTTTCAGTCCTCTGCTCTACCAACTGAGCTATCCCGGCCGGTAACACGAATTTTTTCTCACAGAGTGATAACTAAACTTACTATGACTATGCTCACCCTTTATATTAAAATAAACTAATAAATTAGTCAATCCAACACTAATATTTGCAATATTTTCCCAAACTTGGGGATAGAGGGACTTGAACCCTCAAGGTCTCGTAGACCAACGGATTTTCTGACTACTCCAAATTTCATTGGTGCTGAAAAGAACATGTAGAAATGGGCTCTCTCTTTATTCGCTCTATAACGGATTTCTTTTCTCTCTAGAAAATGAAATCCAGTTGATTTGAATGATATTCATAGTTAGAATAACTTCCATCGAGTCTCTGCACCTATCTACCTTTTTTAGTCAGAGAATCCTCTGACTTGGATTTGGCTCAGGATTGCCCATTCGAACTATCTCGGGTTTCCCTGTATTGGAAAGCTATCATTTAGTAGGATTTCCTACTAAAGCTCAATTTAATCAAGTCCGTAGCGTGTACCAATTCCGCCATATCCCCTTCTACTTAAGTGTAAGAAGCCTAGTATTCAGATCAACAAATTTTCAAAATGTTCAAACTCAAAAACAAAGAAAGCTAGACGTTTCTTTTTTTCAAGAAAAAATTAGTTTGTTCTAAAGAAAAAATTAGTTTGTTCTAGAATAGTTTCGCATAAATCAACTATTGCAGCATTAGACTGTTTTGCTTAGTTCAAAGATTAGAGCATCGCACTTGTAATGTGATGCTAATCGGTTCGATCTCGATAGCAGACTTTTTCCTATTTCTGTTACCTCTAGAATAGAAAGAAAATGTGAAGGTATAGACAATATCTGCAGATAGATATCAAAATCAAAGATGGAAAAAGTTCTTTTTACTCATAGCAAAAAGAACTTGATAGAATAGATCGGGACTGACGGGACTCGAACCCGCAACTTCCGTCTTGACAGGGCGGTACTCTAACCAATTGAACTACAATCCCTTTACTTTTTTTAGTTTTTAGTAAACTTGGTCCGATCTTTTTTTTCCTTCCCAGCAAGTATCTGCTTGTTCTCTTTTCTATCTAACAACATTGAAACTAAAGCTTTGGGTCGAGCTGGATTTGAACCAGCGTAGGTATAATGCCAACGAGTTTACAGCCCGTCCCCATTAACCACTCGGGCATCGACCCGGAAAGAGAAAAGACTTTTTAAACCACTCCTTTTCTCGTACCCCTAGGGGAAGTCGAATCCCCGCTGCCTCCTTGAAAGAGAGATGTCCTGGGCCACTAGACGATAGGGGCCAGTATTCGCATAATATCCAACAAACTAGGAATTTGTCAAGTTCATAAACGTGGTTTTTGGATAATATCTAAGAATCCATAGTCCGAAAAGATATTTTGGACTGAAAAGTTTTCTGGGACGAAAGGATTCGAACCTTTGTAATAACAGGACCAAAACCTGTTGCCTTACCGCTTGGCGACGTCCCATTTTTATGTTTTCTGCTTTTCAACACTGTGTAGTGTAATATAAATAGAACTTAGATATTATTTGGTCATAATTTTGAAAAAGTTAAAAATTAGGAGAGGGGTTGATCTTTTTCTATTAGATCTAGTAAAATAATGTCTGAAAAAATTTTCAGTCAAACGATTCCTTTTTAAACAATATAAACTCAAAACTGATTGATGGAGACCTGTAATGCTAACTATTCTTTTTTTCCAAAATACTTTTGTTGTTTCAAGCAATCTTTTTTTTTGTAAACTACCCGAAGCTTATGCGAATTTTGATCCACTTGTGAATATAATGCCAATAATTCCCGTGTTTTTTTTTCTATTGGCTTTTGTTTGGCAAGCAGTCGTAAGTTTTCGATAAAAAAAATATGTGTTTTTATTTATTAATCTAATTAAAGATCTCGGAGATTACGCAATGCTTACTCTTAAGGTATTTGTTTATACAATAGTGATTTTCTTTATTTCCCTTTTTATCTTTGGATTTCTATCAAATGACCCAGGGCGTAATCCTGGCCGTAAAGAAGAGGGTTAATTAATTTCAATCAATTAATTTCAATCAATAATAACATAACGGAGAGAGAGGGATTCGAACCCTCGATACGGGATTGTCCGTACAACGGATTAGCAATCCGCCGCTTTGGTCCTCTCAGCCATCTCTCCTAGCGAGAAAAAGATTAAGTTCATCACTTGCTGTGAATATATAAAAAGATTAAGTTATCGTGTCTTGACAAAAAAAGAGTTTTTTCTTTGTTCTAGATAGAAACTAAATAGATAATTATTCATAAAGTTCTTTCCCCAATTGGAAAGCTAAAATACTTGTTATCAAAGCCAAAACAAGGGCTAGCAACAATTGACCTTCTGATATCATTTGTCCCCCCCCCCCTTTTTTTTATTTCGTTTTTCCTTTACATTTTATTATTCTTATTATTTCATTGTAACAATGAATTTTGCAGAAGGCTATAAAAAAAGGAAAACAGGCGGGTAATTCCTCCAAAATAGAATAAAAATTCAATTTAGTTATAGATGACTTTCGTTTATTTAAAGTTTGCACTTGGTGACCCTTAGGTTACTGAAGACCACAAAACCTATAAATAGATAACGAAACAAGCAGAAAGTTGGAATTTCTAGTTATTTTTTTCATTTCAAAAAATCGACTTAACAAAAACAAAAAAAAAATGAACCCATATATGGGAGAAACTAACCTTTACTAGTTGGATATCCCCCATGAGCCGAATGAAATGAAATGAAATTTTCATGTTCGATTCTCAATTAGAAGCATTCGAAATGTGTCATAACCTTTAACCCTCCAAGCTAATTATGCGGGTTCCATTTCCATGAAATGCTACCTGCTATTCTAGAAAACAATGGAATTCAAAATTTTTTTCTAAGTTGATCACGAAAACTCGTGATCAACATAGAAAAAAAAGAGAGAAAGAGCGTCCATCGTCTAATGGATAGGACAGAGGTCTTCTAAACCTTAAATATAGGTTCAAATCCTATTGGACGCATTATTTTTTAATTGAAGAACAAAAAGTTCAATTTGTTCTTTAATAGCTTCTCTTAACATCGTTTCTGCTTCTTCGGTTAATGTCTTAGTTGTACGTATAATTTCTCCGAATTGAGGTTTACAATTTTTTAAATACTCTCGTAATTGATCTAGAAATTTTTTAACAAATTGAATTTCGAATCGATCTAGATATCCATTTGTCCCAATAAAAATAGTAGCTATTTGCTCTTCAACACTTAAAGGGGCTGATTGAGGTTGTTTGAGTAGCTCGCGTAACCGTTGACCTCTTGCTAATTGATCTTGAGTACCTTTATCAAGATCAGAAGCGAATTGGGCAAAGGCTTCTAACTCTGCAAATTGAGCTAACTCTAATTTCAATTTTCCGGCTACTTGCTTCATTGCTTTTATCTGAGCCGCGGATCCGACTCTAGATACAGAAAGACCTACATTAATGGCAGGGCGTATCCCTGCATTGAAGAGATCGGCAGACAAAAAAATTTGTCCATCAGTAATAGAAATTACATTAGTAGGAATATACGCTGAAACGTCTCCAGCTTGTGTTTCTACTATAGGTAGAGCAGTAAGACTTCCTTCACCCAACTGATAATTTAATTTAGCTGCTCGTTCAAGTAAGCGCGAATGTAAAAAGAAAACATCTCCAGGGTAAGCTTCCCGGCCAGGTGGTCTTCTTAATAGAAGAGACATTTGTCGATAAGCTTGTGCTTGTTTAGATAAATCATCATAAATTATTAAAGTATGTTGCTTTTTATACATGAAATATTCAGCTAAAGCTGCTCCTGTATAAGGAGCAAGATATTGTAGTGTAGCAGGCGAATCTGCAGGTTCGGATACAACAATAGTATATTCTATTGAGCTACGTTCTCGTAATGTTTTAACTACTTGAGCTACAGAAGAAGCTTTTTGACCAATTGCTACATAGACACATATAACATTTTGTCCTTTTTGGTTAAGAATAGTATCTGTAGCTACGGCTGTCTTACCAGTCTGTCTGTCGCCAATAATTAATTCTCGTTGACCTCGTCCTATAGGAATCATAGAATCAATAGCAATAAGTCCTGTTTGAAGAGGTTCATAGACGGACCGGCGCGAAATAATACCCGGAGCAGGAGATTCAATCAGTCGGACTTCCGAAGCAGAAATTGGACCTCTGCCGTCAATAGGTTGGGCTAAAGCGTCTACAATACGACCTAAAAAAGCATCACTTACTGGTATCTGCGCAATTTTACCTGTTGCTTTCACGGAACTTCCTTCTTTAATTGTCAAACCATCCCCCATTAAAACAACTCCAACATTATTAGTCTCTAAATTTAGAGCAATACCGATTGTACCATCTTCAAATTCGACCAATTCCCCTGCCATTACTTCACAAAGACCATGAATACGAGCAATACCGTCTCCTACTTGAAGTACAATGCCCATATTAATCATTTGGACTTCGTTATTATATTGCTCGATTTGGTCACGTATAAGACTACTAATTTCGTCAGGCCGAATAGTTATCATGACTCCTCCTAATATATCTGTTTTGAAAAAAAGGAAAACCTATCTAGTCAAAAATTCTTTTCATGTCTTTAAGCTGATCAATATTATAGTCGATAATATATAAATGCAATTCGTTATTCAAGCAGTTAGTTAAAGTTATTAAAGCGTTTCGTAAAGCTTGACAAGAAACTTGTTGTCTTACCTGATCAATTACTATTTGTTGTTCAAAGCAAACAGTTTCATTTTTAGAATCTTCCAGTTGTTTTAAATTTGCTGAAGCAGCTTTAATGAGATTGTCTTTTTCTTCTTCAATTTGTAGGTATCCGTTTTTTCGAATTTCATTTACTCTTTTTTCAACATCTCGTAACCGAGCTCGAGCCTTCTCAAGTTGATCGGCAGCTCCGTTACATAAATCTTCTGAATTTTGAATAGTTTGACAAATCTTGAGTTTACGATTATCTAATAGATTACTTAATGAAAGTAGATCATCTCTTCTTTAATCCCCGAAATTTGAATAAATAATCTCTTCCCAAACCGAACATGAAATTTTCATTTCATTCGGCTCTCTTGCTCAGTTTCCGGTACCAAGCCTGCCTTTCTGCTTAAGAGGTATGAAACATCTTTTAACTATGAAGACTCTTTTGTCAAGGGGGAATTTTTTTTTCTTTTTGTTTGACAAAGTTGTTTTTTTCCTTTGAATAATATCTCTTTTGTGTAGGTTGTTAGTTCAACTTCACATAAATAGGGAGATCCCGATTCTTTTACTGTTTCCAGAGATATGAATATTATCTATCTAGTGGAGTAATCTCCAACTATGTCCTTTAACACAACACTAGACACAGTGGTGGAAAGAATACACCCTGTTCTATTCAATTTGGACTTTAAGCAGTTCTGCTTTAACCATTCAACGAACATTCTCCGTACTCATTAATTACGAAATGCGGTAGTACTTCTCTAGTCCCCGTATAGAAGTAATTCGTTGAGATTATGCACTTTTGTATCTTATTGAAAGCGCAGCTGGTTCATCTCAGCTATATTATTCAAAACTACAACTCGCACACACTCCCTTTCCAAAAAATATGAGTATGCCAAACACTACACTTAAATTGATTATATTTGTTTCCAAAATATTAGTATTTAATCCAAAGCCTTCAGCTAAGGGCCAATAGCTTAAATAAACGAAAGAATCAATTACTTTTTTCATATGGTCTCCCCTTATAGATAAAAATTTTGCAAAATCAAAAATTCCGTCATTCCAACACCTTTTGTACTTAGTTTTATTAATTTAGAAAAGTTTATAAATAAACAGCTCAATTTTTGGTATTTATGATCTCATTACTTATTCAGAGAGTAACAGTAGAAAACTTTTGTTTCGAGGCAGCCCCTCCAGGACAAGTAATTCCGTAGAGGGGAGATTGAATTCTCAAACAAAAGGATTAGCAAATAGCAGTGCTAAAGCAACAACTAACCCATAAATAGTTAAAGCTTCCATAAATGCTAAACTTAACAATAATGTACCTCGTATTTTACCTTCTGCTTCAGGTTGTCTTGCAATACCCTCTAGAGCTTGACCGGCAGCAGTCCCTTGGCCAACACCCGGCCCAATAGAAGCAAGTCCGACGGCTAACCCAGCAGCAATAACAGAAGCGGCAGAAATAATAGGATTCATAATAATCTCCTTTTACTTAAAAAAATGTATTGAATAGTTGATAATACTAAAAACCTAGTTAGTATACTTTTTTTCAGCTTAGTCCATTGAATATTTTATTAAGATTGGATTCCTATAAATGATTTAATCATGATTTTCTAAGGATTCACCTATATAAGCTGCAGCGAGAGTCGCAAAAATGAGAGCCTGAATTCCGCTTGTGAATAATCCTAGAAACATTACAGGTATAGGAACAACTAAAGGAACTAGAGAAACAAGAACGGCGACTACTAATTCATCTGCCAAAATATTTCCAAAAAGTCGAAAACTAAGTGATAAAGGCTTGGTAAAATCTTCTAAGATATTAATTGGTAACAATATTGGAGTTGGTTGAATATATTTACCAAAAAAACTTAATCCTTTTTTTGAAAGACCCGCATAGAAATAGGCTACTGACGTAAGTAAAGCTAAAGCAACTGTAGTATTAATGTCATTTGTAGGTGCAGCCAATTCGCCGTGCGGTATTTGAAAAATACCCCAAGGAACAAGAGCACCGGACCAGTTAGAAACAAAGATAAAAAAAAATAAGCTTCCAATAAAAGGAAGCCAAGAAACATAATGTTCCTCGCCAATTTGAGTTCTGGTCAAATCCCGAAGAAATTCAAGAATGTATTCAGCAAAATTTTGTTTTCCGGTTGGAATAGTTTGCGGATCTCGAATAGTTATAATAGCGAAACTTAGTAAAATAGCAATAACAAACCAAGAAGTTATAAGTACTTGTCCATGAGCTTGAAATCCGCCTATTTGCCAATACAAGTGTTGGCCTACCTCTACACCAGAAATTTCTCCAAAATGATTGAAATTATTTAGTATACTAATACTATTTTGCAATATGTTCATATTATCCGTTTTCAAAAAAATCACTTATTTTTTTCTGAAGGAATGATTTCTGAATTTTCACTAAAAAAAAAAAAAAAAAATGAAGAGCGAGCTTTGCGCTTACTTCGAAAAATGATTTGACTAATTATTATAACCAGAAGAAACAGCTGACATTAATTTGTTCAGAATTAATCCAACGGATCCACGGGCATCATCATTGGCTGGAATTGGAATATCTACGAAATCTGGATCACAATTAGTATCAACTAAACTAATTGTGGGAATGCCCAGCGCTCTGCATTCTCTAACAGCAGTAGATTCCTTTTGTTGATCAACGATTATTACAATATCAGGTAACTTTTTCATATAGAAAATTCCTTCTAAATACTGTTGTAGAAGTTCTAATTGCTTTTCAATAAGTGCAATTTCTTTTTTCGTACGTCTTCGATGGAACAGCCCCGACTTATATTTTTGTTTCAAATTTCTAAACCTCTCAAGTTTTTCTTTTGTGGTAGACCAATTCGTTAACAAGCCACCCTGCCATTTGTAGTTGATATAATGACATCCAGTTTTTTTGGCAGTTGATGCTATTAAATCAGCTGCATACCCTTTCGTGCCAACTAGAAGGAATTCCTTTCGTTTTCTCGCGGCATCCATTATAAGATCGCAAGCTTCAGATAAAAAAAGAATTGTTCGAACTAGATTGATAATATGTAAATTTCCACGTTCAGTCAAAATATAACAACGCATTTTCGGATTCAACTCATTTTTTTGATGTCCGAGATGAACTGCTACTTTTATCATATCTTTGAAAACATTCTTTTTAGAAACACGCCTTTTTTTTTTGAAAACGTTTGTCATGTTTTGCTTTTCTCTTCTCTAAAAGAATTTCCATTCCTACGGAATCTATGACTTTTCTAAATTTTTAGTTTTCTATTCTTTTTTTTTTTTCCATTTTCCAGTACCGGCGGGTATTTTACTACTGAGAATCAAATTTTCCTTCAGTCCTTTCAACCAATCAATCCGACCTTGAAAAGCAGCTTTAGCTAAAACTCGAGTAGTTTCCTGAAAACTGGCCTCCGATATAAAACTTGTAGTTTCAAAAGATGATTTTGTTATCCCCAAAATTTTTGTTTGATAGTGGATTACCTCGTCGAAAGCCCGATCTAGTTTTTGTGCTCGCGAAAAGAAAACGAGCTCTCCTGGTAAAAAAACATTAAGCATTACGTCCTTAGACACAAGTACTCTTGAGGTCATTTGCTGTATAATAAGCTCTAAGTGTTTCTCACATATATCTACTCCTTGAGATTGATAAACTTTTTGTATTTGATTGACTAAATGAATTTGACCTTGCGTCAAAGTTATTTTAGTACTTATGACTAAACCCCAAAAACTTCCAAGAGTTATTGTCATATCTTGGTTCCATTTTCGAAAGCTATTTTCTAAACTTTGTACTACAGGATTTTTTGAATGTGCCTCTAAAAATTGTTCCACTTTTGGAAGACCTCGTGTTATATCACTAGATTGAAATCTTTCATACAAATAGGTTATTAACGAATTTCCTTGGTTAATCATTTCTGCGTAATTACCATGAATAGTAGATTTTGGAGTAGCCAAGTAGGGTTTAGCTAATCGCACTATTAAAGATTTTTCACGAATAACGATAATTTGTCCCGATTCTGAAAATGATTCATTTCTTGATATAGCAAATTTTTGCCAAAGCAATTGGCCAAGATTTTTTATTGGAAATTTTTGCTCACAGTTCTTTTTTGAATTTGAAAAAAAAGTAATTCTTTTTGTTGGAGATTCCCAAAATTTGCTATTTTCGTCCATAATATAACATTTAGGGGCTTCGAAAACTTTTAAATAGTTGTAAAGACTCTTAAACAATCTTTTCTTACAATTTAGAAAAACTTTATGAATACGATATAAATGCCCTAAAAAACTTACTTCTTCAAATTCGTTTATGATATCTAAAGTTTGTAATAGTTTTATTTGAAAATAATCAGATGTTGCTAGAATAATCCAAGACAAACTTTTATCTTCCTTAGATAATGAACGAAAAGTTGCTGTATACTTTTTGCTGGAAGATAAAAGTTTAGCTTGATGAAAAAATATTACTAAATTTTTTAGATTGTGTTTTTGATTTATCGGAGTCAAACTAAGTTCAATCATGTCGATAATAATCTTCTTTGTTCGTATGGACGTAATACATGTATAAGCCCTAGGTTCCCTAGGTTTTATCGATTTGTTTTCCCAAATCAAAATTAAACAATTCCAAATCAGATGAACATTCGTTTTGAGATTTTTGATTTCATGGAAAAAATTGTTCTCTTTTATATGTAACTTGTTTTCTTCTCTAAAAAGATCTGTACAAAAGCGTACTTTTGATGAATTCTTAGGTTTTTGATATTCTAGGGTGGTTTGTAGTAATACAAATGATTTTTTCTTGTAAGCCCTTTTTTTTTGAAAATAGTTCCTTTCTAGTTGCAATTCTTTAAAAATATTTTTTTGTTTGCGTCTAAATATGTGTAAAGATTTTTTGATCTTTCTATAGCTATAAAAATAGATGTTTATGGATAATATTTTCGCAAAAATAGTTGGTTTTTTTTTGTGAAATTGGACTAGTCCAAAAACTTGTTTTTTTTTATTACCGATTTTTTGTGTGTCTACTCGACAAAAAATATGATCAAGCAAGAAAAATTTGTTAGACGAATAAATACATTCTAGAAATTCTGAGTTCACAATCTTATATTGAGAATTGTTCCATATATAGAAACTTGTATTTCTATTCAAAAGACCATTTCGGGAAATTTTTAGAATACAATTAGTAAAAAGTAGTCTATGTTCCTTTTTTTGTCTTTTTGAAACAGTAAGCAATGGAACCAGAATGCGATTTTTTTGTTTCTTTCCTTTAATATTGCAATCAAAATTATCCAAAAATTTTGGAATAGAGATAAAAAATTTATTTAATTTATTTTGAATGAATTTTTCTTCGGAACGATAAAAGGACAAATATTGTAGTAAATTGTCTACAGAAGAGTCGAAATCATTTTGCTGTTTGGTAATCAGCAAGGGAATAGTTACTTGATCTTGATCTTTAGGAAACGGAAAAGCTAGTCTTGGTTTGCATATAGTTCCTGATAATATCCATAAATGACCCGCTTCAAGTGTACAATGAACATTACCTTGGACATTTTTTGGTTCATGCCATAGAAGAGTACTCCAGTGCATTTCTCCGTTTAATTCTGAATATATATATTTAATAACTTTTTCCTTTAAAAAAGAAATTTTAGTATGAATTTCAGCAATAAGTTGTTCCGATTCTACATTTTGGTAATTTTGAACAAAAATCCAACTTTTTGTTGGAATAATCGAATAATCCAACTTATCACCACTATCCTTTATTATTAAAAATAAACTTTTAGAACAAATATAAGCAGGATGCCCATAATATGTACGAATAGGATAAACTAACTTTGGATTGAATTGAATCCTTCCGTTGAAAGGCGCTCGTATAGTTCCTGCGATATTACCTGTAAAAACTCCTCCGGTATGAAAAGTCCTTAATGTTAATTGAGTTCCCGGTTCCCCGATAGATTGACCGGCAATAATACCTACTGCTTCTCCCAATTCGATCAAGTTATTGTGACTAAGACTTTGACCATAACATAATTGACAAATCCAAGATAGACTTTTGCAAGTAAAAGGACTTCGTATAGATATTGATTGGACCGAAAGACTGACGAATTGCTTAAAAAGTCCAGCACTAATTTCTTGATTGCGCGTAGCAACACATCTTTTATTTATATATACATGATCTGCTAATACACGCCCCATTATCTTGTTCAAAAAATTGATTTTTCCGATCTTTGTATGGGGACTATAAAAAATACCTTGAGTACTACCACAATCAATTTTACGTACAACTATATGTTGTACGACTTCAACAAGTCTACGTGTAATATAGCCAGCATCCGCTGTTCGTATAGCAGTATCCACAACTCCTTTACGAGCTCCATAGGAGGAAATTATATATTCTGTTAAAGAGAGCCCTTCCTGGAAATTGCCCTGAATGGGTAGATCCACGATTTTTCCTTGGGGATCTGACATTAACCCTCGCATACCTAGTAATTGGTGAACTTGAGATTTATTTCCCCGAGCTCCCGAGAAAGACATCATATAGACTGGATTCAAAGGTTCTATTATATGAAATTTAGGGTGCATTTCTTCTTTCAAAAATTCACTTGTAGTATGCCATCTTTCCATTAATTGACGTAATGTTTCGACTGTATGCAAATTGCCGAGAATATTTTGCTTTTCCGAATAAAAAGCTTGTTGGTCTTCTTCTTTAACAAGCCATCCTTTCGATGGCACTGCTAAAAGATCATCAATTGCTAATGAAAAAGATGCTTCAGTAGCTTGGTGAAACCCCAAAAATTTCAATTGATCCAAAATATGCGATGTACATGTCATTCCCAAGAGATCAATTAATTTTTGAATAAGCTCTTTCATGGCAGTTATATCCATCACTTTATTATAAAAATGAACTTGGTTTTTTTGTTTCATAACAAGAAACCTCCGCAATTATCTAATTCAGCAAAGTATTCCAGTCCTCAAATAAAAGACCTCCTTGATCTCTCTGTACACATAAAAGATAAGAGATTTAGAAAGCGGGCGTCGTTTGAGAGGATTCAAAAAGCTTTGAGGTTGTTTTTATAGCATTTTTGATTTCTCGATTGAAAAGAACACGACCTACGGTCGTTCGAATATATATACAAATAATTTGTTCTATTCGATCGTTTTGAGTCACATAATGTTCATAAATTTGCTGAGATAAGCCCTTAGGGTGATATTGAATTTCAATAGGGACTTCTCGGGCTATTGGGGTAAGAATACTTCCATTTGCTACTTTCCATTTCAACCATAAAGGGTTGTTTAACTGGACTTGTTTTTTTTGAAATGCTATGAACACATGATTAAAACTTAAGAAATAAGTATTCTTTTTTCTAAAAAAAATGATCTCTTTTGATTGAAATGGGTGATATCTTATTTCGTAAATATCTTGTGGTTTTTCAACAGTTAATATATAAAGTCCAAGAAGCATATCTTGTGTTGGTATTGTAATAGGACTTCCATGACTTGTAGATAAAATATTTGTATAAGAAAACATAAGTAAACGGGCTTCTACAATAGCTTCTGGAGATAAAGGTACATGAACAGCCATTTGGTCTCCGTCAAAGTCTGCATTAAATCCCGTACAAACTAATGGATGTAAACGAATGGCATGCTCTTTTACTAGAATTGGTTGAAACGCTAATATTCCAAATTTGTGGAGAGTAGGTGCTCGATTTAACAATACAGGGTGCCCCAGCATTACTTTTTTAAGTATTTTCCAAACAATGTTTTTCCGTTTTTGAATCAAATTTTTAGCAGCTCTCAGATTGGAAGCAAAACCTCGTCCAATAAGACTACGAATTAAAAAAGGTTGAAAAAGCTTGATTGCCATTTCTCGAGGTAACCCACATTGATGCAATGCCAGAGAAGGACCCACTATAATAACGGATCGACCTGAATAATCTACTCGTTTTCCAAGTAAATTTGTACGAAATCTTCCTTCTTTACCCGCAATCACATCCGAAAATGACTTATATGGTCTATTATGAAAATTTCTCGGTTGTCCGACGGTTCTATCATTGTCTAGAAGTGCATCTACGGCTTCTTGGAGTAATCGTTTTTGAAGAGTCAAGAAATCTCCTGTTGAATAAAAGGGACCGCCTTGCATTTCGAAACTAGTTTGAAGATTCTTATTCCGAATAAGAACTTTTTGATAAAGTTTATTCAAATCTGACTCCACAACCATTTGTTGACCCAAAGCAAAAATAGGTCTTAATTCGGGGGGAAGAACTGGTAATAAACATAGAACCATCCATTCTGGTTGGATTTTTGCTTGGATCAAATATTTAGCAAATTTTATGCGTCTGCTCAAAAAATGGTTTCTTTGTTGTATTTTGTTTTTACCTCTTTGAATTTTGTAATTTTTTAAGAGCTTTTTCCATTCAATATATGACTGATCCAGAAGAATACGAAGATCCAAACCAGTTAATTGTTTCTGTATAGCATTTCCACCAATAGCTATTTCTCTTTCTTGAAATTCGACAAAATTCCAACCAGAAATATAAGGAACAATAAAATCCATCCACGATGGAATGTCTTCATGTTGTAATAGACCTCGGAATCGTGATATAGTAGGTCTATTAGTTGTGGGTCTAGCAAGAAAAATATTTGGATAGATTATCTATCTCCCTCTAGAATCGGACGTGAAAGTTATCTTTTCATACGACTCAAGTCACTCTAAAAAGTTTTGGTAAAAAACTTCTCTTTAGCTTGGATAAGCAAAAGAAAACTATCCAAAAAAGTACCCATTGCTCACGTTCTAAAATTAGCAAAATTTCAAAATAGAATTATTGAGTAGTCTTTTCCCAATAGTTTTTTTTCGAAAAAAAAAAATTTTTAGACTTGGGGTTTACTTGTCTGTTGTTCGTTTTTTTTTTTTTTTTTTGAACTTAATCTTTTAGGTCTCTGTCCCACTTCGATGGTTAGAATACTTATGAAAAGTTATATGCAACGATTATATTTCTATAACCATAGCTAGCGTCTATTTTAGAGAGGAAACTGATTTAACTTAAAGAGACTAATCCCTAAAAAAAAGATTTTACCGAAGCCAAAAAGCAGATAAAACCTTGGACTAATTTCTATTTCTCACTATTTTCTAAGCTTCATGGTATTCATTCTGAGGAAGACATGTCAGAATTGAGAGCATTCTAATGATAGCTAGAATGACAGTTTGGTCTGTATAGTCGGAACTTAGGATCAAGTCACACGTTGCAGTATACTAGGTCTTTTATTTCGGAATTTTTTTTCCCAATTAACATCGCGATATAACTAGGGATGCGTTTGAAATACCAGATATGAGTTACTGGACATACTAATTGAATGTACCCCATTCGGTATCTTCGAACTCGAGAGTCTACAAGCTCAACTCCACAATGTTCACAAATGGAAGTTTTTTTCTTTTTCCGATCTCCAAAGGGGAAGCCTTTCTTTTCTTCTCCAGGCTTTTTTTCACAAGCACAAACTCCATTTTTCACGGGTCCAAAAATCCGTTCACAAAATAATCCGTTTCTTTTTGGTTTATTTGTTACTAAGTCGATAGTCCTTGGATTGAGTACTTGTCCAACCTTTTCTCCATTGGGTAAAGTTTTTTCACACCAAGCACGAATCTGTTCAGGCGAAACTAATGTAATTCTCAGTTTTTGATGTTTTTTCTTTGAGTCAATCATAAGCAATTTGATTGAAATTGAATTTATTTTCTATCTGAAAGTTTTTTTCTGATATAATAGTATGATTCAATTCTAAAGCTAAAGATCGTAATTCTCGAATAAGCACGCGAAAGGACTCCGTAGCAGTTTCAGCTTTAGGTACTGAATGCCCATCTAATATGGATCTAAGTATTTTAGTACGAGTTTTTAGATGGTCAGATTTGACAGTAAGCATCTCTTGTAAAATAGAAGCAACACCAAAACTTTCTAAAGCCCAAACTTCCATTTCTCCAAGTCGTTGACCTCCTCCTTTTGATTTTCCTTGTACAGGTTGTTGTGTTATCCTTGCATAACTTCCGGTGGAACGGGCGTGCATTTTATCATAAACTTGATGAATTAATTTCATCATATAAGCTTTTCCTACGGTTACAGGTTGTTCCAAAATTTCTCCTGTTTTTCCATCAAAAATCTTGGTTTTTCCAAGATGTTCCAGTTCGAAAACCCATGGATTCGCTGTTTGTTCACTAGCTTTGTGAAGTTCATTAAAAACTAATTTTCTAGAAGCTTCTTGCTCATATCTTTCGTCAAAGGGTGGTATTCTATACTGTTTGTTCATTAAGGTTCCTGCTAAACCAAGTAAACACTCAAAAATTTGTCCTACATTCATCCGAGAAGGTACTCCCAAAGGGTTTAATATCATATCTACAGGTTTCCCGTTTTGTAAAAACGGCATTTCTTGCCTAGACAAAACTTTGGAAATAATTCCTTTATTACCGTGCCTTCCGGCGACTTTGTCGCCTACTTGTATTTTACGTTTTTGTAAAATATATACATGCACTTTTTCTGAATCATTCTCCCCAGGGTCAGTTTGATCATTTTTTTCAAAATCATCTTTTATATCATCATCTTCGTGATGGCTTTTTCTTAAATTATCTTGCCATAATGTTTGAAGTTTGATCCAATTTACATCAATAACTCGACCTTTGCCATTTGCTTTTAGACAAGTTTCTTTTGTCCGAGGAGTACAAAAAAGATCTTGTAATAATCTTAGTTCTGGAAAACGCAAGACTTCCTGGGAGGAACGAGGTTTTAATTTGCCCACTAAAACATCACCCGGTTGTATCCAAGAACCTACCCTAACAATACCATTTTCATCCAAATGACGAAGTGAGTAAGCTTCGATTTGAGGTATTTCTTTTGTTAAAATCTCACACTCTGCCATATAAATCATAGTTTCATACCTTGTAATATGAAAAGAAGTAAAAATTTCTTCATAGATAAGACGTTCATTGATAAGGATTGCGTCTTCAAAATTGTATCCTTGCCACGGCATATACGCTACTAATATATTTTTTCCTAAGCAGAGCTCCCCTCCTATTGTGGTCGAACCATCTGCCATAAATTGCCCTCTTTTCACATAGTTACCCTGATTTACTTGAGGTTTTTGATGAATCAAAATATTGCTATTAGAGCGTTGATATATCTCTAAAATTGTTTCTATTGTTTTTCTGTTCAGGGATGACACAATAGTCTTCGAATCAAAATATTCGATTCTTCCTTCTTGAATACTTGTTGCTAAAATTCTTGAATCGAGTGCTACTTGGCCTTCTAGGCCAGTTCCAACAATGCATTTTTCTGGTTGAAGTAATGGGACAGCTTGACGCTGCATATTTGAACCCATTAAAGCGCGAGTCGCATCATTGTGTTCTAGAAAAGGAATCAGAGAAACTCCAATGGAAAAATATTGTAAAGGCAAAATACTTCTGAAATGGATTTGTTCCCATGCAACAGATAGAAAATCTTGGCGATATTGAGTTGGAGTATTTTTCTTTTCTGGAAGTTTATGATCTACCGCCAACAAATTTTCTAAAGCTATTCGGTAATTTTTATCTTCATTTGGCAATAGATAAGAAACCATATGGTCTTCATTGGATTTTTTCGTTACATTATAGAATGGACTTTTTAAAAAACCAAAATCATCAACGTTTACGGAATTTGCAAGTGAGGCGATAAGCCCGGCATTCTGCCCTTCAGGAGTATTAATTGGACAAAAACGTCCATAATAACTAGGATGAATATCTCGTGCGCGAAAACTAGCAGTTCGCTCCGTTAAACCTCCAGGGCCTAAAAAGCTAACTTTTCTTCCATGAAGTATTTCTGCTAACGGATTCGTTTGCTCTAAAAATTGTGATAGGGGGTGTAACCCAAAAAAATGTTTCAAAGTTCTTGTTAATTGGGTGGAAATAAATGGAAACTCTGGGAACATTATTTGTTTATTCTGGGTATTTTCAAGTATTTCTATTGTTTGCATATTTTTTTGAATTAAAACTTTCACACGATTTAGAGCTAATCCAACTTCTTTTTTTAAGAAATCTGACACGGAACAGAAATGTCGATTTTGAAGGTGATCGATATTATCGATCGTACCCAAACCATAACTTACTTTAATCAGATAATCTACAATAGCTAATACATCTTGCGGTAATAAAAAAATTTCGTTATCAGGTATATCGAGGTTTAACTTTTGATTTAGATTTCGTCTACCAATTCTTCCTAATTCACATCTTTTTGAAATAAAGTTAGTCAATTTCTTATATAGAAACTCTGAAAAAGCAAAATCACTACTATCGCATTTCATGGATTCGAGTTCTTCATAAAAGGTAAGAATGGGACCCCCCTTTCGTGAAAGTTTTTGTTTCATTTTTTCGTTCCAAATTAATTCCCAACCTTCAAATCCTGTTAGATTATAAGTATTATAAAGAACCTCTTCAATTTTTAGACCCATAGTGAATAAGAAAACTAAAATAGAAACTTTTTTCTTTCTGCTTATACGAACCCATAGTTTTTTTTTGATATCAATTTCGAATTTCAACCTTTCTCCACAATCAGAGATTAGAGTGCCAGTATATATATTTCCAGCTTTTTTTTGTTCTAAACTATAGTAGATACCGGGACTTCTTATTATTTGATTAACTACGACCCTATAATTTCCATTTATTACAAATGTTCCATGATCATTCATCAAAGGAATATCTCCGAGATATATCATTCTTTTCCTTTTCATTTGTTTCCAATAAATAAAAATTCCTGGTACATAAAATTTTGAAGAAAATGTAAAACGTTGATATACCGCATTCCTTTCTGTTGTTGGGGGTTCCATGATTTTATAATTTTTACCAAAAAAAAATTTGACTTCTTTTTCAGTATTAGAAATTTGTGGAAAATCAACTAGTTTTTCAAATATATCCTTTTCAATGAAACGGAAAAACCCTTTCATTTGTATTTGACTAAAATCGGGAATTGTAAACATAAACATTTTCTTTTTTTTTAATTCTTTTCTTTTATATAGAACTCATATAGAGAAAAACTGTTTTTTTTTTTTATGGATTTGGCACTTAGAAAAAAGAGGTTTTATTTTGACTTGCATTGGTTTTTGTTTTAGACTATAGTAAACACACAAAATCAAGAATGAAACAAACATTATTTTACTAAAAATTGATGGGTTTGGCGGCATAGCCAAGTGGTAAGGCAGAGGACTGCAAATCCCTGATCCCCCAGTTCAAATCTGGGTGTCGCCTACTTTTTTGTGGTCAAGAAACTTTTTTAACTATTATTTAATTGAAATCTCCGATCTTTTCTACTTTGCACAATTGTTATTAATTTTCTTATCATTAGTAATAAAAAAGGAAATTTTTTATATGGATATAACCGGTATTGCTTGGGCTGCTTTAATGGTAGTGTTTACCTTTTCGCTTTCACTTGTAGTATGGGGAAGAAGTGGACTCTAAAAAAGAATCTAATGCTTTTTAATACGGGGTATATTAGTAGTCGTATCAATCTTTTTTTTGATACGACTACTAATATTTATAAACGAATTTGTAATCAATCAATTGTTTTCGCTGATTGTTTTTACATAAATGATGATTAGAAAAGCAGTAGGAATCGAAATAAAAAGTGCAACAGCAATAAGTGCTAGAATATTGACTTCCATAATCTAATTTTTTAGAATTGTTTTGAATTGAACTTTTTTGAAATCTGTAATTGTTTGAGAATGGACTTAATGGATTAATCCAACTATTTCTTCTTTTTTTTTTTTTATTTGCTTGTCAGAATGACATATTATATCGTAAAGTAGTTCTATATGCCCATAAGATTTTTGAAGATATAATCGTTTTGAAGATATTATGAATTTAGAAGAAAGGGCCTAACGTTTCAAAAGTAAAAAAAAATTGCTGCTACCTTGTCATGAAACAAGATATAGGCCGGATAAGGTCTAACATATTATTCTAACAAAAGAAAAATTTGTGAAATGGAAGGAAAAGGAATGCTTTTTATGTCCCGTTATTTAGGACCTCGGTTCAAAATCATACGCCGTCTTAAAACATTACCAGGACTTACGAGTAAAAGACCTAAATATAAAAAACGTGTTCACCGATCTTCTCGACCCTGGTGGAAAAAATCTCAATATCTCGTTTGTTTACAAGAAAAACAAAAAATTCGTTTTCATTATGGCTTAACAGAACGACAATTACGGCAATATGTTCATATTGCTAAAAATGCTCAGGGGTCAACAGGCCAGGTCTTACTTCAATTACTTGAAATGCGTTTAGATAATATTCTTTTTCGATTAGGTATAGCTCGTACTATTCCTGGAGCCAGGCAACTAGTAAATCATAGACATATTTTAGTCAATCATCATATAGTGGATATACCAAGTTATCGTTGTAAACCCCAAGATATTATAACTTTAAAAGGAAAAGATCCAGAAAGACTGAGAATTCGAATGAAAAAAAGTTGGGGTCAACTTTGGAAAAATAGAAATAGAGTACCACATTATCTGACCTTCAATTTGTCACAAAATAAAGGAATAGTTAACAAAATTATAGATACAAAAGATCTTCAATTAAAAATTAAAGAAATGCTAGTTATAGAATATTATTCTCGGCGGATTTAATCCAAAAAATGGGGTTTCGATCTTTTCTTTTCTTTTCCAAAAGAGAAAAAACGGGAAATGCGGAAAGAGAGGGATTTGAACCCTCGGTAGACATAAGTCTATATAGCATTTCCAATGCTACGTCTTGAACCACTCGACCATCTTTCCTCGGGTAATCTCCTCCCCATAAAAACTTATGGAATTGGAATTTCCTATTCTATTATTTTTGTAGTAAGCATTTCTATGTGATGAAACTCATTCCAAAAGGAACTGAAGCAAAAAAAAAAAAACAAAAAAAACAATTTGATCACTATGCCCAGATCTCAAAAAAATGAGAATTTTATAGATAAAACGTTCACAATATTAGCAGATATTATATTAAAAATAATTCCAACGGTTTTAACAGAAAAACAAGCCTTTGCTTACTACAGAGATGGTGTGATTTGATTTTTTGGCCTTTTTTTTTTTCTTTCGAATAAACCTTCGATGTAAGGTCAAAAAACTTATGTTTAGTGAAGGTGAGTCTTTGAAAAAGAGCAACTCCTTCTGTCCTGTATCCCGGATTAATGCGTCTTTGGATCTACATAGTAGAATATTAAGCAAAAGGATACGTATTGTATATACTGTATAATATAAATAAATGCATAAAGGAAAGACATTACATATAGGAATCGACCAATGAAAAGCTTCGTTAGATTTGATTTCACTTACTATTTTTTTTGTAGCCCTTAATGAGGGTTAATTCGAATGGTTGAGACAATCCAAAACCATCTTGTTTGTATTTCGGATACCAAAAGAACCATCGAATTTTGTTGAAGTGATTAAACCCTGTTTAAAAGTGCAAAGCAGTAAGAACAAACAAAGAGTAGAAGGTGTTGAAAAGACTCTTTCTGAAAAGGATGGCTAGATTTTGATTCAAAACATACTAGTCCCTTCTAATTTTTAGATGTTGCTTATTCTTCTTTTTTATTATTATGTAAAAGAAAGGAGGAGCCGTATGAGATGAGAATCTCAAGTACGGTTTTGAACCGGAGATTATTAAAAGTTGAATCAATAAGAACGACCGTAACGAATGTCAGCACAATCAGAAGGAGAATATGCAGAAGCTCTTCAAAATTATTATGAAGCAATGCGATTGGAAGTTGATCCTTATGACCGAAGTTATATATTATATAATATAGGACTTGTACATACTAGTAATGGGGAGCATGCCAAGGCTTTGGAATATTATTTCCAGGCATTAGAACGAAATCCAACGTTACCACAAGCCTTTAATAATACAGCTTTGATCTGTCATTACGTGCGTCTATCTGTAGGATAGAATTAAGTTAGTTAAAAACAAACCAAAAGGCTTTCTACATATTGCCACTACTCTTAAATAACAACAGTTGGGCTGTATCAGCTGTAGCAAAAAAAAAAAAAACAAAAGGGTCCCCTACCCGGGTAGGATGCTAAAAAAGCTTATATTTGTTTCTATGGAGAAAGTAATTGAAACTATAAGGGGAAAAAGCACCATAAAGATCAATTTTGAATTTTTGGAGTTGATACAATTAGATCTGCTCATAAAGGGATTTACTTATGTAATAAAGTTTATTCTTTTTCTTTCATAAGTATTGCGCAGTGGTGTAGTATTAGGTCCTAAAGACGGCAAGTAAGTACTTTTCTAAGAAAGTACTTTTTTCAAATTCTATACGGGGATAGGTACCCCTCTCTCACACAAAGACTTTTTTTTGGAATTCACAAGGTGGTAGGAGAAAAGAGAAAACTAAAAATTTAGTAAAGTTTGAAACTCAGTTTAGTAACTTCTGGTCCTGCGATTAGTTTGAATAGATTTCCCCACTTTCGAGTGTTTTTTTTTTTTTTTCGTTAAAGGACTCAAGAGTTGATTGAGCCGTATGAGGAAGGAAACTCTCAAGTACGGTTCTAAGGAAAGGAAAATAATAACCTATTCTGACCGAGGAGAACAGGCTATTAACCAGGGAGATCCTGAAGCAGCAGAGGTTTGGTTTGATCAAGCTGCAGAATATTGGAAACAAGCTATACTATTAGCTCCAGCTAATTACATCGAAGCACAAAATTGGTTAAAAATTACAGGACGTTTTGATTGAATATTTTCAGAAAAGGCAAATCGATATTAAAGGAAAGTAAATGTATATGTTATCAATGGGATCTAGACTGTAAAGGGTAGGGGTTGGACCAATTATGTCCACCCCAGGCTTTGTAGAAACTATTTGATAGAATAGACTATATAATTCAAAAATTCAAAAGGCTTTTTTGAATCTGAATAGTCCATTAAGCGCCCCTTTCAATGTGTCATAATAAAAAACGAACACCCGCCCTAGTTCCATTTTCTTTTTCAAATCGTTCCAGTTCTAAATTCGAAAATAAACAAAGAATTGGTTTGAGATTTATCATTTACTAATTCCAGTTGGCGGGTCTCTTTTTTGTTTCATCCTAACAAAGGAGAACTCTATGATTATGCGTTCACCGGAATCAGAAGTTAAGATTATGGTGGAGAGAGATCCTATCAAAACTTCTTTTGAAAAATGGGCTAACCCCGGACATTTTTCAAGGACATTAGCAAAAGGGGATCCTGAAACTACTACTTGGATTTGGAACTTACATGCGGATGCTCATGATTTTGATAGTCATACCGAAGATTTAGAAGAAATTTCTCGCAAAATTTTTAGTGCTCATTTTGGTCAATTAGCGATCATCTTTATTTGGTTAAGTGGTATGTATTTCCATGGGGCTCGTTTTTCCAATTATGAAGCATGGCTCGCGGATCCCACTCATATAAAACCTAGTGCTCAAGTGGTTTGGCCTATAGTAGGCCAAGAAATATTGAATGGGGACGTAGGTGGAGGTTTTAGAGGAATACAGATAACATCTGGATTCTTCCCAATTTGGAGAGCATCTGGAATAACAAGTGAATTACAACTTTACTGTACTGCAATTGGTGGATTGATCTTTGCAGCATTAATGCTGTTTGCTGGTTGGTTTCATTATCACAAAGCTGCTCCAAAATTATCTTGGTTCCAAGTAGAATCTATGTTAAATCACCATTTAGCAGGGTTATTAGGACTTGGTTCGCTATCTTGGGCAGGGCACCAAGTACACGTATCTTTACCTATTAACCAACTTCTAGATGCTGGAGTGGACCCTAAAGAGATACCACTGCCTCATGAATTTCTTTTAAACCGCGACCTTTTAATTCAACTTTATCCTAGTTTTTCTAAAGGCTTGACTCCCTTTTTTACACTAAATTGGTCTGAATATTCCGAAATTTTAACGTTTCGGGGGGGTTTAAACCCAATAACAGGAGGATTATGGTTGACTGATATTGTACACCATCATTTAGCTATTGCCGTTATTTTTCTGATAGCTGGCCATATGTATAAAACCAATTGGGGTATTGGGCATAGTATACAGGAAATTTTAGAAGCTCATAAGGGCCCATTTACAGGAGAAGGGCATAAAGGTCTTTATGAAATATTAACTACCTCATGGCATGCTCAATTAGCTCTTAACTTGGCTATATTAGGGTCTTTGACTATTGTTGTAGCTCATCATATGTATTCTATGCCCCCTTATCCTTATCTAGCCATTGACTATGGTACTCAACTTTCTTTATTCACACATCACATGTGGATTGGCGGGTTTGTCATCATTGGTGCCGCAGCACATGCGGCGATTTTTCTAGTTAGAGATTATGATTCAACTACTTCTTATAATAATTTATTCGATCGAGTTCTTCGACATCGTGATGCAATTATATCGCATCTAAACTGGACATGTATATTCTTAGGCTTTCATAGTTTTGGTCTATATATTCATAATGATACTATGAGTGCATTAGGGCGTCCTCAAGATATGTTTTCGGATACTGCTATACAATTACAACCAATATTTGCTCAATGGTTACAAAATACTCATGTAACAGCACCTAGGTTTACAGCTCCTGCTGCAACAGCAAGTACAAGTTTCACTTGGGGAGGCAATGATTTGGTAACAGTAGGTACTAAAGTAGCTTTGTTACCGATTCCTTTGGGAACTGCAGACTTTTTAGTTCACCACATTCATGCTTTTACAATTCATGTAACTGTATTAATCTTACTCAAAGGTGTTTTATTTGCGCGTAGTTCCCGTTTGATACCCGATAAAGCGAATCTTGGTTTTAGATTTCCTTGTGATGGACCTGGAAGAGGAGGAACCTGTCAAGTATCTGCATGGGATCATGTTTTTTTAGGTTTATTCTGGATGTACAATGCAATTTCTGTTGTTATATTTCATTTTAGTTGGAAAATGCAATCGGACGTTTGGGGTAATATAAGCACTCAGGGAGTAGTAACTCATATCACGGGGGGAAACTTTGCACAAAGTTCCGTTACAATTAATGGGTGGCTTCGTGATTTTCTATGGGCACAAGCTTCTCAAGTAATTCAATCTTATGGTTCTGCGTTATCCGCATATGGCCTTTTCTTTTTGGGTGCTCATTTTGTTTGGGCTTTTAGTTTAATGTTTTTATTTAGCGGTCGGGGGTATTGGCAAGAACTTATAGAATCAATTGTATGGGCCCATAACAAATTGAAAGTTGCTCCTGCTATCCAGCCTAGAGCCTTAAGCATTGTACAAGGGCGTGCTGTAGGAGTGGCTCATTATCTCCTGGGAGGAATTGTCACAACATGGTCGTTCTTCCTAGCAAGAATTATTGCAGTAGAATAATAGCGGATGTAACCATTATGATATCAAGATTTCCGAAGTTCAGTCAAGGTTTGTCCCAAGACCCGACTACTCGTCGTATTTGGTTTGGTATTGCAACTGCACATGACTTTGAGAGTCATGATGATATTACGGAAGAACAATTGTATCAACAAATATTTGCTTCCCATTTTGGTCAATTAGCTATAATCTTTCTATGGACTTCTGGAAATTTGTTCCATGTAGCTTGGCAAGGTAATTTTGAGTTTTGGATAAATGACCCTTTACATGTAAGACCTATTGCTCATGCTATTTGGGATCCTCATTTCGGTCAACCGGCTATAGAAGCTTTTACTCGAGGAAGCGCTCCTGGGCCGGTCAATATTGCTTATTCCGGTCTTTATCAATGGTGGTATACAGTTGGATTACGTACTAATGAAGATCTTTATACTGGAGCTCTTTTTTTAATATTTCTTTCTACTGTTTTTTTAATAGCAGGTAGATTTCATCTACAATCGAAACGGAAACCAAGTATCTCATGGTTCAAAAATGCGGAATCACGTCTTAATCATCATTTGTCAGGGCTTTTTGGAGTAAGTTCTTTAGCTTGGACAGGACATTTAGTTCATGTGGCTATTCCAGAATCAAGGGGGATCCATGTGCGATGGGTTAATTTTTTAAGTGTTTTACCATATCCTCAAGGGTTAGGTCCTCTTTTCTCGGGTCAGTGGAATTTGTATTCTCAAAATCCGGATTCTAATAGTCATTTATTTGGCACTTCGCAAGGGGCCGGAACTGCTATTCTAACTCTTCTTGGTGGATTTCATCCGCAAACTCAAAGTTTATGGTTGACTGATATAGCTCATCATCATTTAGCTATTGCCTTAATCTTTTTTCTCGCTGGTCATATGTATAGAACCAATTTTGGGATTGGACATAGTATAAAAGATATTTTAGAAGCTCATATGCCTCCAGGAGGAAAGTTAGGTCGCGGGCATAAGAGTCTTTATAATACAATCAATAATTCTCTTCATTTTCAGTTAGGTCTTGCTTTAGCCTCTTTAGGGGTAATTACTTCTTTGGTAGCTCAACACATGTATTCTTTACCTGCTTATGCCTTTTTAGCACAAGACTTTACTACCCAAGCTGCGCTATATGCTCATCATCAATACATTGCTGGATTCATCATGACAGGGGCTTTTGCCCATGGGGCTATTTTTTTCATACGGGATTATAATCCGGAACAAAATCAGGATAATGTTTTGGCAAGGATGTTAGATCATAAAGAAGCAATAATTTCTCATCTAAGTTGGGTTAGTTTATTTCTTGGTTTTCATACGTTAGGGTTATATGTGCATAATGATGTTATGCTAGCTTTTGGTACTCCGGAAAAACAAATATTGATTGAACCTATTTTTGCTCAGTGGATACAATCTGCTCACGGTAAATCTTTATATGGATTTGACGTACTCTTAGCTTCAACAAAGGGACCAGCATTTGCTGCTGGAAAAAGTATATGGTTGCCGGGTTGGTTAAACGCTATTAATGATAAAAATAATTCACTATTCTTACCAATTGGTCCCGGCGATTTTTTGGTTCACCATGCTATTGCTTTAGGTTTGCATACAACTACATTAATTTTAGTAAAAGGTGCTTTAGATGCACGAGGTTCTAAACTAATGCCCGATAAAAGAGATTTTGGTTATAGTTTTCCTTGTGATGGTCCAGGACGAGGTGGTACCTGTGATATTTCAGCGTGGGATGCTTTTTATTTAGCAGTTTTCTGGATGTTGAATACTATTGGATGGGTTACTTTCTATTGGCATTGGAAGCATCTAACTTTATGGCAGGGGAATGTAGCACAATTTAATGAATCTTCTACTTATTTAATGGGATGGTTAAGAGATTATCTTTGGTTAAATTCTTCCCAACTTATTAATGGATACAACCCTGTTGGTATGAACAGTTTATCTGTCTGGGCATGGATGTTCTTATTTGGGCATCTTGTTTGGGCTACTGGATTTATGTTTCTGATCTCTTGGCGTGGATATTGGCAGGAGCTTATTGAAACTCTTGCATGGGCTCATGAAAAAACGCCTTTAGCAAACCTAGTTCGATGGAAAGATAAACCTGTAGCTCTTTCTATTGTCCAAGCACGATTAGTTGGATTGTCTCACTTTTCTGTAGGGTATATATTTACTTATGCAGCCTTTTTAATTGCTTCAACTTCAGGTAAATTTGGTTAATTAACGAAACAACTCCTAAACAAAAAAAATTCAATTGAATGAAAATGAGTAATCACCCTTATCTTTAGAATCTGATCGATCTTTTATTTTTTTTTTAGTTAGAAACTATGGCAAAAAAAAGTCTTATTGAAAGAGAAAAAAAACGTCAACGGTTAGAACAGAAATATCGTGCAATTCGCGAGTCTTTAAAGAAAAAGGAAGTCTTTTTTTTCTCACAGGAAAAAATTATTTGTAAAATCCAATCTTTACCACGTAATAGTGCACCAACACGTCTTCATCGTCGTTGTTTTTTGACTGGAAGGCCGAGAGGGTTTTATCGAGACTTTGGATTTTGTGGACATGTATTTCGTAAAATGGCTCATGCTTGTTTATTACCTGGTATAATCAAATCAAGTTGGTAGGTATAGTATAAAAAAGCGTCGAAGATACTTCGACGCTTTTTTCTTTTCTAGGAGGTTTTTCTTTTATGGAAGGTAGACAATAGCGCGGAGTAGAGTAGCCTGGTAGCTCGCAAGGCTCATAACCTTGAGGTCACGGGTTCAAATCCCGTCTCCGCCAAGATGGTTATTTTGTGGGCGGATAGCGGGAATCGAACCCGCGTCTTCTCCTTGGCAAAGAGAAATTTTACCATTCAACCATATCCGCAAGGTATTAAGGAAACAAGACATATTATGTCTTATTAATATGTCTTATTCTTATATTCTTATTAATATGTTTTCTATATTGTTATTTTATATTACTATTTTTCAATCCGTTCAATTATTTTTTGCTTTTTACTTATTAAGTTTGTGAGTTATATAAAAGAATTTAGGACGCCTACAGAAATAACTAATCCAATCCATAATGAGACAGCAGAAAATAGAATATTTTTATTACCTGACCAACCTTCTGGGAAAGCGAAAGCGATAGGTACGCCTATAAGTAATAGAAAGGAAATTGTGATTAATGCAAACATAGTCAGTTGAAAAGCAATAGTCATAATTTTGATAAAATCCAACATAAACTATACCATTTGATCCTTATTTGATCGAATTAGAATGAAATCTAATATGTAAAAATTGCACCCCTTTTTTTTTTGAAATGAAATAAGATAAGCTTTTTTTCTAGAGAAGACTTTAGGAGAGATGGCCGAGTGGTTTATGGCTCCGGTCTTGAAAACCGGCATAGGTTACAAACTATCGGGGGTTCGAATCCCTCTCTCTCCTTTTGTTTGGAATAAACGAAATTAAATTCAAAATTACCAAAAGAAAAAGAATGGGATAACCATTCTTTTTCTTTTATGTTTGGGTTTAGTTTAGAGGGGTCATAAACAGGACAGGTTCTAAATCTCGGTCAATCCCCTTTTCAAAACCTGCTGCGGCTGCACGAGCTCTTCCCGCATGCCACAAATGACCTACAAAGAAAAAAAATCCTAGAACAAAATGCGAAGTAGCTAACCAGCTTCGGGGAGAAACAAAATTTACTGCATTTATTTCAGTAGCCACACCGCCTACTGAGTTTAAAGAACCTAAAGGAGCATGCGTCATATATTCGGCTGAACGCCGTTCTTGCCAAGGTTGTATATCTTTTTTTAATTTATTAAGGTCTAAACCATTAGGACCTCTAAGAGGTTCTAACCAAGGGGCCCGAAGATCCCAAAAACGCATAGTCTCCCCACCAAAAATAATTTCCCCAGTAGGGGAACGCATAAGATATTTACCCAATCCAGTTGGTCCTTGGGCAGATCCTACACTAGCTCCAAGACGTTGGTCTCTAACTAAGAAAGTAAAAGCTTGAGCTTGAGAAGCTTCTGGGCCAGTAGGCCCATAAAACTCGCTGGGATACGCTGTATTATTAAACCAAACGAAACAGCAAGCAATAAAACCAAACAAAGAAAGAGCCGCTAAGCTATATGATAAATAAGCTTCGCCAGACCAAACAAAAGCACGACGAGTCCATGCAAAAGGTTTAGTTAATATGTGCCAAATACCACCGAAGAAACAAATTGAACCCAACCAGAAATGTCCTCCAATTAAATCTTCCATATTGTTTACACTAACAATCCATCCTTCTCCTCCAAAAGGAGATTTCAGTAAATAACTAAAAATAGTATTGGGGTTAAGGGTCATATTTGTTATTTTTCTTACATCTCCACCACCCGGAGCCCAGGTATCATATATACCTCCAAAATAGAGAGCTTTTAGCACGAGAAGAAAAGAACCAGCACCGAGTAAGATGAGATGAATACCCAAAATGGTAGTCATTTTATTTCTATCCTTCCAAGCATAACCGAAAAAAGGAAAAGACTCTTCTAACGTTTCAGGACCTATAAGGGCGTGGTAAAGACCACCGAAGCCTAGAACGGCAGAAGAAATTATATGAAGTACTCCTGATACAAAAAAAGAAAAAGTGTCGACAACATCTCCGCCAGGACCTACTCCCCACCCTAGAGTAGCGAGATGAGGAAGTAAAATTAACCCTTGTTCATACATAGGTTTTTCAGGTATAAAATGAGCCACCTCGAAAAGGTTCATAGCTCCGGCCCAGAACACAATTAGTCCAGCATGAGACACGTGAGCTCCAAGTAATTTACCAGATAAATTGATTAGTCTAGCATTACCGGCCCACCAAGCAAACCCTGTAGTTTCTTGATCACGACCAGCTAAAGTAAGAGTTCCATTAAAGAGCGTTTCCACGGGGTAAAACCTCCTCGGGGAATATAAGGTTTTCATGAGGCTGATCTTGAGCCGCCATCCAGGCTCGAATACCTTCATTCAGGAGGATATTTTTTGTATAGAAAGTCTCAAATTCAGGGTCTTCCGCTGCGCGGATTTCTTGGGAAACAAAGTCATAGGCACGTAAGTTTAGAGCTAAGCCTACAACTCCAATAGCACTCATCCATAAACCAGTTACAGGTACAAATAACATGAAAAAATGTAACCAACGTTTATTAGAAAAAGCAACTCCAAAAATCTGGGACCAAAAACGATTAGCTGTGACCATGGAATAAGTTTCTTCGGCTTGAGTCGGGTTAAATGCACGGAATGTGTTTGCCCCGTCTCCGTCTTCAAATAAAGTATTTTCTACAGTAGCACCGTGAATAGCACATAGCAGAGCAGCTCCTAAAACCCCGGCAACTCCCATCATGTGAAACGGGTTTAAGGTCCAATTATGAAAACCTTGGAAAAAAAGGATAAATCGGAAAATAGCAGCAACTCCAAAACTGGGAGCGAAAAACCAACCAGATTGACCTAAAGGATAGATTAAAAAAACTGAAACAAAAACAGCAATTGGAGCAGAAAATGCAATTGCATTATATGGTCGTAATTGTACAGATCTAGCAAGTTCAAATTGGCGTAACATGAAACCTATTAAACCGAAAGCACCATGCAGAGCTACGAAGGTCCATAGACCACCTAATTGACACCAACGCGTGAAATCCCCTTGTGCTTCAGGGCCCCATAATAGAAGAAGTGAATGTGCTAAACTATTCGCGGGAGTAGAAACTGCAGCTGTTAAAAAATTACAGCCTTCTAAATAGGAACTAGCTAGTCCGTGAGTATACCACGAAGTCACAAAGGTTGTACCAGTGAACCATCCACCCAAGGCGAAATAAGCACAAGGAAAAAGTAATAGACCAGACCAACCTATAAAAATGAACCGGTCTCTGCGTAGCCAATCATCCAGAGTATCCAAAAATGTTTTTTCCTCTTTGGAAAAGTTTCCAAGTGCTATAGTCATTATTATCCTCCTTTTTTAAACATTTTGTTCATTTTCTTTTTTTGATTTTTGATTGAATTTGAATATAAAGACAAAAGAATTAATGAGCAAAAATCGATAAAAATACTTATCTACTTTACCATTATAAGAAAAAACTAGAATTCAAAAGTAAAAATTAACAAGGGTTCTTAATTTTTAGGATATACTTATAATGAAGGCTAAAGTCCATTATCGGATTTGAACCGATGACTTACGCCTTACCATGGCTTTACTCTACCACTGAGTAAAAAGGGCTTCATTTTTTTGGCTGCAAGCAAGTAAACGACAAACAAAAGAACAAAAGAAAATTATAACCTATACAATATTTTTTGATTTATAAGGAATATCTCTTTGTTGTAGTGTAATTAAATAAAAATTTAATAAAATTAATCACTCAAAAATTTTGTTTATGAAATTAGCTTATTGGATGTATGCCGGTCCTGCTCATATTGGAACTTTACGAGTAGCTAATTCATTTAAAAATGTGCATGCTATTATGCATGCTCCTTTGGGAGATGATTATTTCAATGTAATGCGTTCTATGCTAGAGCGGGAAAGAAATTTTACTCCAGCGACAGCTAGTATTGTAGATCGTCGTGTTTTAGGACGTGGATCTCAAAAAAAAGTAGTAGATAATCTACTTCGGAAAGATAAAGAAGAAAATCCTGATTTGATTATATTGACACCTACGTGTACTTCAAGTATTTTACAAGAGGATTTACAAAATTTTGTAGATAGAGCATCTGTAGTATCTGATTCAAATATTATTTTGGCGGATGTAGACCATTATCAAGTAAATGAAATTCAAGCAGCAGATAGGACTTTAGAGCAAGTTGTTCGCTTTTATTTATCGAAACAAAAAAAAGAAAAATTAGACCGATTTTTGACGGATGTGCCTTCTGTAAATATCATCGGTATTTTTACTTTGGGGTTTCATCATCAACATGACTGTCGTGAGTTAAAACGTTTATTTCAAGATCTCAATATACAGATAAATCAAGTAATCCCTGAAGGGGGGTCTGTCGAAGATTTGCAAAATTTACCAAAAGCTTGGTTAAATTTGGTGCCTTATCGTGAAATAGGGTTAATGACAGCTTTTTTTTTGAAAAAAGAATTTGGAATGCCTTATCTATCTATAACACCTATGGGTGTTATAGATAATGCCGAGTGTATCCGACGGATAGAAAAATCGGTGAATCCTTTTGCTTCAATTTTTGGGGAAAAGGGGGTAAATTATGAATCTTATATTGATAGACAAACTAGGTTTATTTCCCAAGCTGTTTGGTTTTCAAGATCTATTGATTGCCAAAATTTTACGGGGAAGCAAACTGTTGTTTTTGGTGATGCAACTCATGCTGCGTCTATTACCAAAATACTTGCTCGAGAAATGGGAATTCGCGTGAGTTGTACAGGTACATATTGTAAACATGATGCAGAGTGGTTTAAAGAGCAGGTACAAGATTTTAGTAATGAAATATTGATCACAGAGGATCATGCTAAAGTAGGGAAAAAAATTGCTTGTGTAGAACCTTCCGCAATATTCGGTACTCAAATGGAACGTCATATTGGTAAACGGTTTGATATCTCCTGCGGTGTTATTTCTGCACCAGTTCATATACAAAATTTTCCTTTGGGATATCGTCCTTTTATGGGGTACGAAGGTACAAATCAAATAGCTGATTTGGTCTATAATTCTTTTGCGCTGGGTATGGAAGATCATCTTCTAGACATTTTTGGTGGTCATGATATGAAAGAAGTAATAACAAAATCTAACCCTATAGGTGGTTTAGACGTAATCTGGGATACTGAAAGTCAACTAGAACTACAAAAAATTCCTCGTTTTTTCAGGGACAAGGTAAAAAGAAAGACAGAAAAATTTGCTAAAATAAAGGGTGTAGTTAAGATTACAATTGAAGTCATGTACGCAACTAAGGAAACATTAACTGTAAGATAATTCGTTTTTTTTTTTTTTGCTTAATTTGACAAATAATCTACTACGGGCCTATCATTATTGTATACCTTAGGGTATACAATAATATATTCTTTAGGGTTGCTAACTCAATGGTAGAGTACTCGGCTTTTAAGTGCGATTTAATCAAGTTTTTTACATTTTGAAATGAAGTAAAATTTTCGTCAATATTAATCAATAATGATTATTTTAGTAAACTACGACTTATCCTAGAAAAAGGAAAAAAAAGCATGTCGCTTTTGGAAAAACTTCTTTTTTCAATTCAAAAAAGGTAAGATTTTCAATGAAATTGAAGTTCAATCACTTTGTAGTTAAAAAGTCTATGGAAAAGGGATAGCTTGAATAATGAAGAAACCTAGAAGAACGAGTTTCTGCTCTTCCTAGCGAAGAGAAAATGATTCCTCTTATTAAAAAGAAGTTAAAAGCTTTTTAGCAATCGATATGGGAAGGTTTTTCTCTGAAAAGGTCAGAGAATTTCATATCATAGAATCCTAAAGACTTTAAGATCGGTGTGTAAAAAAAATTAGTGTGCTGGCCTGAATTTCATGAGTCAGGAGAACGCCTGGTTGCTAAGATAAAATATTTGCGTCTTTTTTGTGTATGACGATTGAGATTCTTTCTTTTGAAAGTACTATTTGGTTTATTCGGTTCAAGCTAGATTGTACTATGTGTTATTTTATTTCTAAAAAGAAAGGTTTAGGAGGTTTTTTCTTGAAAAAAAATGAAAACATACGTTGGCAACAACATTTTTTATATCCCCTCTTATTCCATAACGATTTCTATGTTATAGATCCGAATCTGTTATTCAACTCAAGCCCTTCTTTCGAAAAAATAGAAAAATTACCTAATAGTTTCCGTTTTTTGAATGTAAAACGTTCAATTAAGCTATTACATCAACAAAACTATCTTGTGTATAATACAAGAAGTTCTTGTTTTAATTTCATTGGAAAAACTTTTTTTTTCTGTTTTGATATTTTTGTTTCCACGTGGTGGAAACACTTTTTTGGTTTCAAAGTAACTTTCAAAGAAATAAATCAACAGGTCAATTTTCAATCAGTCTTTTCTCTATTTCTTTTTTTGGAAGAAGTCTTTATGTTTTCTCTTTCTTTTTCTAATATAAGAATACCCTCTTCGATTCATTCAGAGCTGTTAATTAGACGTTTCAAATTTTCGATTCAAGATGTTTCTTTTTTACATTTTTTAAGTTTTATACTTTTTTCAAAGCAATTTAAGTTTGTGAATAATTCTATTATTTTTCCAAAAGGAAGTGTGATTTTCTGTTTCTTTTTAGGGAATATTTTTCTTTCTATTTTCGAAGATTTTTTCACTCTTCGATGGAAAAGTTGTTTTCATGAAAAATCATTGTCTTATGGTCTTTTTTCAGAACAAAAGCATTTTCAACAAAAATGGAATTTTTTAACCCGAAAACCGAAAAAAAAAGACACGATAAGATTGCTAAAGGATTTTTTTTTTCACTATATAAGATATGGGGAAAAATTGATTTTGCTGGGAACTACTATTCTAGTCAAAAAATGTGAATTTTTTTTCTTAAATTTTTGGCAAACTTATCTTTTTGTTTTATCGGAACCCTCTAGTTTTTTTTTGAAACAAATTTCCAGTCAAAATATATTTTTTCTAGCTTATTACCTAGAATATCCAACAAACTCTTTTTTACTCCGACTAAATATCTTAGATTATTTTCTATCTACTGATTTTGTTAGCAGGGAATTAAATTCAAAACTTAGCGCTGTTTTTGTTATTCAATTTTTATCAAAAGAAGGATTATGTGATATAATGGGTAACCCGAAGAGTAAATTAGCATGGCTTAGTTTTACCGACAATTCTATTCTTGATAAATATGATCATTTTTGCAGAAATGTAGATTCTTTTTACAGTGGAGCACGAAATAAACGTTTTTTAGATCGTGTGAAGTATATACTTTTTCTCTCATGTATCAAAACTTTAGCCTGTAAGCATAAAAGTACGATACGTATAGTTCGAAAAGAATTAGGATTTGAACTACGTAAAATATTTGTGCGAAAACAAGTTGAATTCAAAAACAAAAAATTGCTATATTTCTGTTTTCATAAACAATTTAGAAAATTGCTATTTAAGATAGATTTAGTTACAGAACGACTTTGGTTTTTAGATATTTTGGAGGTAAATAATTTCACCAAGTTTTGGGTAAAACAGCAGAATGCTCTGGATTTTTTTTTTATTTTTGATCAAAATATTTGGTTTATGCTAGATCAATTTTTGTGATTTAATGAAATGCTTGTTTTGCCGGTAGATGTGAAATAGAAATAGAAAATACAGAGAGAAAGCCGTGTGCAATGAAAATTGCAAGCACGGTTTGGGAGGAGATTTTTGAATTTTCTTGAAATATTCAAAAAATTGAATGAAATGATCTACTTCATCCGACTAGTTCCGGGTTCGAATCCCGGGCAACCCATAAGGTATTCCCTTAGTTTTTTATATTCTATTTTTGATTATATTTTAGTTGACTTCAATATAGAAATTATTTTATACTGTTGAATAACAAGCCATGCTTGGGAGTCTCTGATTTTTATTTTAACTAAACTCCAAATTAATCAACCATGACTGCAATTTTAGAAAGACGCGAGAGCGCAAGTGCTTGGGGTCGTTTTTGTAACTGGATTACTAGTACTGAAAATCGTCTTTATATTGGATGGTTCGGTGTTTTAATGATTCCGACTTTATTGACTGCAACTTCAGTTTTTATTATTGCTTTTATTGCAGCTCCGCCTGTAGATATTGATGGTATTAGAGAACCTGTTGCCGGTTCTCTTCTTTATGGAAACAATATAATTTCTGGTGCTATTATTCCTACCTCTGCAGCTATTGGTTTGCATTTTTATCCTATCTGGGAAGCAGCTTCTGTGGACGAATGGTTGTACAACGGCGGTCCTTATGAGTTAATTGTTCTTCATTTTTTACTTGGCGTAGCTTGTTACATGGGCCGTGAATGGGAACTTAGCTTTCGTTTAGGTATGCGACCTTGGATTGCTGTTGCATATTCAGCTCCTGTTGCGGCTGCTGCTGCAGTTTTCTTGATTTATCCTATAGGCCAAGGAAGTTTTTCGGATGGTATGCCCTTAGGCATTTCTGGTACTTTCAACTTCATGATTGTATTCCAGGCAGAGCATAATATTCTTATGCATCCTTTTCATATGTTAGGCGTAGCTGGCGTTTTTGGTGGTTCTTTATTTAGTGCTATGCATGGTTCTTTGGTAACTTCTAGTTTAATAAGGGAAACCACAGAGAGTGAGTCTGCTAATGCAGGTTACAAATTTGGTCAGGAAGAAGAAACTTATAATATTGTCGCGGCTCACGGTTATTTTGGTCGATTGATTTTCCAATATGCTAGTTTTAATAATTCTCGTTCTTTACATTTCTTCTTAGCGGCTTGGCCCGTAGTAGGTATCTGGTTTACTGCTTTGGGTATTAGTACTATGGCGTTCAACTTGAATGGATTCAATTTCAATCAATCTGTAGTTGACAGTCAAGGTCGTGTTATTAATACTTGGGCTGATATAATTAATCGTGCTAATCTTGGTATGGAAGTTATGCATGAGCGCAATGCTCACAATTTTCCTCTTGATTTGGCATCAATGGAATTCAATTCTATAGATGGTTAA